TCTTAGTTTTAGTACTACCTAAAGTTCTTAAGAAATAAAGTTTTGCTCGACGTACTTTAGTTATTTTTTTACGTTCTAGAGAAACTACTTTTGGCGAATCTAATAAAAATAATTTTTCAATTCCTATACCTTGAGATAGTTTTCTAACGCGTAGACTTTGTTTCCCTTCACGTTTTTTGATTGCAATAATAGTGCCTTCAAAATATTGTGTACGTTCTTTATTACCTTCAATTAGTAAGACTCCAATTCTCACAGTATCACCAACTGACACCGTAGGAAATTCGGGCCTAGAAATTGAGCTTGTTAATGAAGCGCTCATTTGTCATGACCTTTCTTTTTTTTATTTTATCTATTTATAAAGTTTTTTTAAGCTTTCGTTCTATCTTGAGAAATTTCTCTCTCACGTTTTTCGAACCAGCCATCAGGTGCTATAACAGGTTCACCTAATTTTGACCATATTTGTGGATCAAGAACAGCTAAATGTGCAAGCATTTTACGATTTAAACCAATATTTTCCGATTTAAGTTTATATATTAAACGGCTATAGTTTAATCCGATGTTTCGAGATGCAATATTAATTCGAGTGATCCATAAACGTCTAAACCAGCGTTTTCTATCTTTTCGCCCAGAATAGCTATAACGTAGAGCTCGTGATACTTGTTGATTAGCAATTCTAAATAATCTTGAATGACTACCAACGTAACCTTTTGCAAGCCCTAAGACTTTTTTTCGGGACTTTCTAGCTACATTCCCTCTTTTAACACGTATCATTTTACTTTATTTATTTTAATTATTAAAGAATTTTTTTACTGTTGATCTTTCAGTATTTCCTACAGTTATTGACGAACAAAGTCTTCTTTTTCTAGAAGAAGATTTTTTTTGTAATAAATGCCCTTTAAAAGCTTTTTTTCTAATGAAGTTTTTGTTTGCTGTTTGTTTATATCTTTTTACAGCTGATTTTCTTGTTTTAGATTTATTCATAAAATAACTCTTCGGTTTGTTCCTAAAATAGTATAAAATACTATACAATTAAAAGAGATAAAAAACAAGCAATTCTTAACTACTTATGTTAAGTTTGATTAACTTTTTAAATATTTTAATTTTTAGTAAAAATAAAATAAATCAAAATTTTGTGTTTTTTGAAGTAGCAATTCAAAATTTAATTTTATAAAAAAAGTTGAAAAGGTAAATAAGTGAAAATCAAGAAACAAACTCGAAGAATACATACAGGTGCATTTGCATTAATTGATAGTTTAGTGCGTAATGGTGGAAAAACGATTTTTGGTTATCCTGGTGGTGCAATTTTACCCATTTACGATGAGTTATATCTTTGGGAAGAAGAAGGACTAATTGAGCATATTCTAGTTCGACATGAGCAAGGTGCTGCGCATGCAGCCGATGCCTACTCACGTGCAAGTGGTAAGGTAGGTATTTGTTTTGCAACTTCAGGGCCTGGAGCAACGAATCTAGTTACTGGAATTGCAACTGCTGATATGGATTCAATTCCAATGATTGTAATTACTGGTCAGGTGGGTCGAGCATTTATTGGAACAGATGCATTTCAAGAAGTAGACATTTACAATATAACAAAACCAATTGTAAAAGCTTCTTATGTTATTAATGATGTAAGTACTATTGCAGAAATTGTCTCAGAAGCTTTTTATTTAGCAAAAAATGGGCGTCCTGGTCCCGTTCTAATTGATATACCTAAAGATGTAGGATTAGAAGAAATAAACCAATATTTACCAATTTATCAACAGGAGACAACAAGAAATAAACGTTATGAATTTTTATTTCAAACTCCTTTTGACCAAATTCGTTCAGCTTTAACACTAATAAGGCAATCGTCTCAGCCTTTATTATATGTAGGAGGAGGTGCAGTTTTAGCGGAAGCTAGGCAAGAATTGTTAGCTTTAGCTGAAACATTTGAAATACCTGTAACCACTACTCTAATGGGGAAAGGGGCTTTCCATGAAAACCACCGTTTATACTTAGGAATGTTAGGTATGCATGGTACTGGATATGCTAATTTTGCAGTAAGTGAATGTGATCTACTTATAGCTATTGGTGCAAGATTTGATGATAGGGTTACTGGTAAACTTGAAGATTTTGCTTCACAAGCACAAATTCTTCAAATTGATATAGATCCAAATGAAATAGGTAAAAATAAAATTCCCCATTTAGCTATTATTGGTGATATTAAAAAAGTTTTACAACAGTTGTTAAAACATTCAAGTACAGTAGCTCCTTCATACGATGCTACACAAACAAGATTCTGGAGAGAAAGAATCGTAAAATGGAAAGAGCGCTATCCTTTAATTATTCCAAATGTACCTTCAGGTTTATCTCCTCAACAAATTGTTAATCGTGTTGCTGAACTTCTTCCAAATGCATACTTTACTACTGATGTTGGACAGCATCAAATGTGGGCAGCACAGTTTTTAAAATGTAATATTAGAAAATGGATGTCTAGTGCCGGTTTAGGTACTATGGGATATGGTTTACCTGCTGCAATAGGTGCACAATTAGCTTTTCCTAATTCAAATGTAATTTGTATTACAGGAGACGCTAGTTTCCAAATGAATATCCAAGAACTAGGAACTATAGCACAATATAATCTACCAATCAAAATTCTTATCTTAAATAACCGCTGGCAAGGTATGGTACGCCAATGGCAACAATCTTTTTATGACGAGCGTTACTCACATTCTTCTATGAAAGATGGTATGCCTGATTTTGTTAAACTTGCAGAGTCATATGGCATCAAAGGTTGTCGAGTAAAAACCCCAGAAGAATTTGCTGCAATAGAAAATGACATTGTTTCGACAAATCAAGCAATGCTAATTGATTTTGAAGTAAATGAAACTGAAAATTGTTACCCTATGGTTGCCCCTGGTAAAAGTAACTCACAGATGATTGGTTTAAGTGCGGAATCCTCTGTACAAACTACAACTAAAAAAACTTTTTCATAAATAGGCCGAGTTGGATTTGAACCAACGTAGGCTGAGCCAGCGGATTTACAGTCCGCCCCCTTTAACCACTCGGGCATCGACCCTATTTTTATTACATTATGCATTAATTCAGAATATTTATAAATCTAATGCTTTAAGCATTAGATTTATAAATACGTTGAATATAAGGCTATACCAACTGCAGCAACAATGCTACCAATTAGTCCACCACTAAAGAATCCCTCAGAGAATTTTTGCCAACCTAGAATAGTGTCTAGTTCGCTTGTTCCTTTAATTTGAGGTAACTCCTGTGTTTTTTCTGATCCTACCATTTGGCGTACAAGTTTTACGATAAGAGCATTATCATAAACATCATAAGTAACCTGTCCGTAAATTGATAATCCTACTGTTAAAATTAATAGTAGAGTTATTGCAGCAAGTAGACCTGCAGCTAATGAAGTAAGTGAAAATTCTGCAGAACGTAACGGGCCATACGTATAGAATGGTCCAATAAGGAAGTAACCATGCGTAAAACCAATTTCAGCTCCTCTTGAAAGTGGTGTTAGTCCTGGTCGATAAGCTGGAAGAACTTTAAGATACGCCCTTGTAAAAGCCGAAGTAGTAATGGGTGTTGCTAAATGACCTACGAAGGGATCTTGCCTGTAAGGCTTGATGAAACTGACCATAATCTTTCTCTATTTTATTTACCAAAATTATTATAGCACACAAAAAGATAAAAATAGCTTTTTTTTATTTAATAAAGTAAGTTAAAACTTTTTATATTTTTTATTTTGTTATAATATATTAACATCTTAGTCGATAAACTAATATTTAGAAGCTAAGATAAAATTATCAATAAATAAGAAAAGGTTTGTTAGAGATGATATTAATCAGTTACTATTTAGTTCTACTAGTTTTTTCTATAGCAACAGCATCTGCGGTATTTTTAGGTTTAAAATTAGTAAAACTAATTTAAGATATAAATTTTAGAAACCCTTTGTCTATGGTTTCATTTTATTCCATAAGATAAAGGTTTCTTTAAAATCTCAATTTTTAGTTTTATTAAATTTAAATCGTTTTAGAATAAAAATTTCCACAAGATTTTTTTTCTTAATTTTTTAATTTTAATAAAAAAAATTAAATTAAATTCACGTAATTTTAAAAGGTGATATAGTTTATATAATAAGTTTTAGTTACATCAAAATTTAAAATTGCTATGATATTGAAACTATCATTTCAAACTTGGTATATACATTCCTTAAGTGTAATTGATTGGTTAGTATTTATTGAGGTTTTTTGGCAATATGCGTATCAAATAAAATCGAAGACTCTTATTCGTTTTATACCAGCCTTAACCTTATTTTTTCTTAGTGCTGTCTGTATTTTAAGTTGGCATTATTTTTTAAATCTTGAAACACTAAATTGGTTAATAGGTTTTCAATCAATACTAACGTTAATTGGAAATTTTAGTTTAATTTTTGCAACTTGGAGAAAAAATGTTAGAATTCGATGAAAATGAATGGCAAATAAGCCTACCAGGGAATAATCAACTTCAAAATTACTTTATACCGATTATTCTATTGGTTGCAGGTCTTGGAGCTTATAGTTATACAGGTTTTTGCTCTGTGTTTTCGGATTTACTTGTTATAAATATATTACATTCGACACCAACTAAGCCCTTGTTAAATGGTTTTGGAGCACAAAGCTTCAGTTTGTTAAGTTATGGTAGTGGTGCTCTTGTTTTAGGTGGATTCCTTTTGTTTTCAGCATTATTAGATATAGGTGCTGGTTCAATAAGATTTGATAAAGGTAACCAACAAATTACATTAGCTTTTAAAGGTTATCCAGGAAAAAATGAGCGAATATTTTTTTCTTACAGTTTTAGAGAATTACAATGTATTAAAATAATGTACACGGAGAGTCCTGTACGAAAACAAGGCCTATTTTTAGTCTTAGAAGGAAATAGAGAAATTCCTATTTGGTCTACGCAAGATCCGTCAAAATTTATTCTTTCAGAATCTTTTATTACAAATTTAGGTCTTGAAATGGGTTTTAACACAGAAATTGTTGATAGAACTAAATAAAATAAAAAATTAGTGGCACTCTTACCGCAATTTTGTATAATAATTGTTGTTGAGTAGCGGGTGTAGTTTAGTGGTAAAACTTCAGCCTTCCAAGCTGACTATGGGGGTTCGATTCCCCCCACCCGCTCTAAATTCAGAACCCGAAATGATTAATATCTTCTTCAACTCTAAATCGTTGTATGGCGGGTTCTACTGGCGAACGCCCATTCTCAGACATTATTACTAGTGTAAGATACTGGATTATTCATAGTATAACAATCCCTTCTCTATTTGTTTCGGGTTGGTTATTTGTTGGTACAGGGTTAGCTTATGATGTCTTTGGAACACCAAGACCAAATGAGTATTTCTCACAAGATCGTCAACAAGTTCCACTTGTTAATGACAGATTTAATGCAAAACAAGAATTAGATGATTTAACTAAAGGACTGTAAGTATGATTAGAAACACAAACCAACCTGTTGTTTACCCTATCTTTACGTTTCGTTGGTTAGCAGTACATGGATTAGCAGTACCAACGATATTCTTCTTAGGTGCTATTACTTCAATGCAATTCATTCAACGTTAGGAGCAAAGTTATGTCATCAAATACACCAGGACCAAATCCAAATTCAAGTCCGGTAGAATTAAACCGAACTTCATTATATTGGGGTCTTTTACTTATTTTTGTTTTAGCTGTTTTATTTTCAAGTTATTTCTTTAATTAATCTTTTTAATATAAGAAAAGATTTTTTTTCTTATAACTTAACTAGATATCCCACTTTTAATTTACGGAGGAAGTTATTATGGCAAGTGCTGGGCGTGTTCCGTTGTGGCTTTTTGCTTTTGTTGCAGGTCTTGGAGTTATAACTATTGTTGGAACTTTTATTTATGGTTCGTATTCAGGTTTAGGATCATCTCTTTAAAAACATTTCCAGTAAGATACCGCAGTTTTAAAGTCTGCGGTATCTTACAACTTTTTTAAAATTTATAAGTTGTTGGATCAAAAACTTCTTTATTTTCTTTTTCAATATAAAGAAATAAACCTATGATTGAAAAAAGTGGAAGTACTAAACCTACAAGGGGTACAAAAAAACTAGGTAATAAATCTAATGACATAAATTTGATCCTCCTAAAATATATTAGTATGGCATTCTAAATAAGTTAATTATACTCAACTTATTATATAAATAATAGAACCTTTGGTTTTTTTGTTTTTAAATAATTATATTTGCTATTGACAAAATTGAATATGTTAAAGAAGCCGCAGTTTGAAGTCCTATACGAATACTCTTGAAAGAATCTAAAATTCCTGAGTCTATTATATTTTTTATTTTATTTTGTTTAATATCATAAGATGAATAAAGATCTTGGATTTTTTTTATTTTATCTAGTTTACTTAAAGATTGAGGAATTAAAGTATTTTTATCAATTTGTTGTTCCATTAATGTTTGAATCGGTTTTATTAATGAATTAATAACTAATTTACTCCCACTAATAGAATTACCGTATAAATTACTTCTTGACCAATTTTCAAGCTCTTCAGTTAGTTGAAGAAAGCTTAACCCACCGCCAGGTAAAACCCCTTCATAAAGACAAGCTCGCGCTCCCAACAATCCTATTTCAGTTCTAGAGCGTAGATCAGAGCTTTCAAGGTCAGTTACCCCTCCTATTTCAATAATAGCATTTGCGCCAGTAAAATTTCTTCTTCGATCTTCACGTTTTTCGTTTTCGTAATCAGAATCGCTAAAAAGTATTTGTTGTTTTAAATCCTGACATTTTTTTTCTATTAATTCCTCTTGTAGGCCAGATTTTGCCCAAAAAATACTTTTTGTTTTTGTTAATAATATTTTGTTAACTTGACCTAAATCAGATCTTTGCATTGATTTCCAGTCTCTTGAAGATGTAATTAATTTCGCATTAGTGTACAAAGCTAAATCTTCTAAAACTGTTTTGTCATATAAAAACGTTTGGGGTATTTTGATATAAGCTATATCTAATATTCCATTAATTTTGTTTAAAATTAATGTCGATAGTGCCTGTTCATCTATCTCAGAGCTTACTATAAGGAGCGGTTTTTTTTCATAAATGATAGGTTCCAATAAACGAATAAAATACCCATCATCTAACGTAATTTTTTGTAAACTAACGAGGATGTAAGGATTTTCAAACTGAACTGTCATTTTTTTCGTATCAGTCATAAAATAAGGTGAAAAATAGCCTCGACTTATTTGCATTCCTCTTTCTAAAACTAAATTACTTTTTTTGCCAGTTTCTGTTCTTATTTTTAATTGCCCTGTTTTACCAATTTTTTCAAATGCTTCACGAAATATCTCAACAAGATTATCTTCCTGTGGTATATATCTTTCTAAAACTTTATTCCAAAATTTTTTTGTCGTAATGGGTAGACTTTTATCATTTAAAATTTTTAGCGCATAATTGAGAGTTTTTGTTATTCCAATTTTTGTTTCAAGTGAATAAGTATTTTGAGTTATATTTTTAAACCCGTTTAATACTAAATAAGATAAAATTAAGAAAAATGTTTTGGTCCCATCTCCACTGATACTATTAATTTTTTGAAAAGAATCTTCCAACATAAGAAAAACTAAATTTTCAATTTCATTATTAGTACGAAGATTACGAATTATTTTTGAACCGTTTTTAAAAAGTTCTGGGTTCGAAGTATCTTTTCTATCAAAAATAATATTTTTACCAGAAGGGCCATAAGTTTCTTCAAGTAGTAGTTCAATTCTTTTAATACCATCTTCTAAACATAATTGAACAGAATCTGAGGGTATAATAGCATGAGCATCATTTCTTTTCACTTTTTACCTCCTTGTAAATTAACATGTTATTTAACTATAAGCTGGGGCGGGAGGATTCGAACCTACGAATAACGGAGTCAAAGTCCGTTGCCTTACCACTTGGCGACGCCCCAAAAGGATAGTTTTTATTGGTCAAAATAAAAACTATCATAATCTGGTGTAAAAAGCTTTGATGAGCTAGGAGGGATTTGAACCCCCGACACTATGGTTCGTAGCCATATGCTCTATCCACTGAGCTACAAGCTCTTACTATTATGTATACAATAAATCTAAGAAGAGTTTTATATATTTTTTCTTTATGATATTGAAAATAAAATTTGAGGTTAACTCAAATTCCTTAGAAAATTTAATTCCGGATTTTATACGATTTACTTCTTCAATAAATGAAGAGACCTCTACGATTACATTAAATTTTTATAATCCTACACAATTGTTCGATTTAAATTTAATGATTAGTGAAGAAAAATCAATAAAAGCAAGTTTATTATTGGATTCCAATTGGAAGTATACAACAAAAGATATCAGAATTATTTGGGTAAAGGGAAAACCTTTTATTTTGCAAGCAGTGTTTTTGTTAACTTCAAAACCTGAGTCCAAAAGTTTAAAAATTTACTTAGATAAAAATAATCTTCTAAATTAAAACTAAAAATCAGTGTTTTAAAACTGATTTTTAGTTTCAAAGTTTGATTATTATTAACGTCTTGAATAGTATTCAACTACTAACAATTCATTTACTGGAAGTCTAATGTCTTTACGATCAACAACTTTCTTTACTCCGCCTTTTAGTTGTTTTAAAGAGCCTGCTAAATGGTAAGGAAGATATTTTCTTCTTTTTGAATTTGCATTTTCTTCAACAATTTCTCTTATGGCTTTTTTGTCTGAAAGTTGAATACTATCACCAGGTTGACATTGGAAACTAGGAATTGTAACTACGTGATCATTTACTTTAACGTGACCATGTGAAACTAACTGTCTAGCTGAAAGAATTGTTGGACTAAGGTTTAATCTAAACACGATTGTGTCTAGTCGCATTTCTAAAAGTTGAAGAATGATAAGCCCTGTTGAACCTTTAATTCTTCTCGCTTCTTTTACATATCTGAATAACTGAGCTTCAGTAATGCAATAATTAAATCTAAGTTTTTGTTTTTCTTCTAATCGCATTCTGTATTCTGAACGACGAACTTTCTTACGACTATAACCATGTTGTCCTGGTAACGTATTTTGACGTTTTTTATTGCGTACGCGTTTTCGAGTTAAATGACTTAATTGAACACCTAGTCTTCTTTGAAGTCTTAAGCGCGGTCCTCGGTATCGAGACATAATTAAAATTGCTCCATGTTTTGTTAGAAATATTAAAAAAAGTATAATGAAAATAGTGTAACCGTCAATATATAGATTAACTTTTGAAGTCTTTGAAATAATAAAATTATATAAATGGTGGGCGTAGCCAAGTGGTTAAGGCAATGGGTTGTGGTTCCGTCATGCGCGGGTTCAAATCCCGTCGTTCACCCTCTTAGTTTAGCTATTGTTTTAAATTCCTCTAGTTGGTAAAATTTACTATAATTAGATATAATTTTTGAAAAAATCAACTTAATTATATTTATTTGTTAAGACTATTTAAAATAAAAGCTATTAAATTTAAAAAGTTAAAGTACTTTATCTTTTAACGCTTTTTATATTCAAGTATATACGATGCAAACTCTTCCTATTATAAAAAATCGCTTAATCAAGCTTTATTGTTTTGCTGTTTCTTATAAAGATTACTTACCTTATTACACATTAGTAATAAAAACACTTACCACAGGTAATCGTAAGATTTTGTCTTTACTTCATTTACTCTTTCCTTTAAATAAAGTAACAGCAAGGTTATTTCTCATTCTTGTCAGTTCATTAAATGTTTTTACTTCATTATTAAGAGGTCCAAATACACTTTTATTCATGTCTGGGCGATTTTGGTTATTAATTTTGCATCATTTTATGGTTTTTTATGAAGTCATTTTATCACTGCGATTTGTAATGGAGTGGTATCCTAGCATAAATTTAACCGAAGGTGGAATATTTGAACAAATAATATTTAATTTATCAGAACCTTATTTTAAAGCGTCTGAAGAAATTTTACCAAAAGGGCTATCTGCAATTTTTGCTTGGCTTCTAATTGAACAAATAAAATCTTTTATTTCACGGTTTTATAGAGTATTAACAACTTATTGCGTAGATACCAAAGGAAGAGTAGTTTGTCTTGAAATTATAGATATATTAGTTTTGGCTATCTTTGGTGAAAAGATATTACCTGTTTAAAAAATATTTTATTGAAAATTAAAAAAAACAAAGGAATAAAATCAAGAAATGTTAAAAATTAGATTAAAAAGATGTGGTAGAAAAAAATTACCAAGTTACAGAATTGTTCTAGTAAGAAGTCAGGCAAGACGAGATGGCCGAGCTATTGAAGAATTAGGTTATTATAACCCTATGAGTAATGAGCTTGTATATAATCAAGATAGAATCAAACTTCGTTTATCACAAGGTGCTCAACCCACATTAACAGTTAGAAACTTCTTAATCAAATCTGGTGTTATTGAGAATATCAATAAAATTAATTAAAATTAAAGTAATAAACAATTAATTGTTTTATTAATCTAAAGCATTTCTTATAAAATTAAATAAAACCAAAGACAGTCAAAAAGGATAACCTTATGGACGTTATTGCTCTAGGTTGGTCAATGGTGCTAGTTGTATTTAGCTTTTCACTAGCAATGGTGGTATGGGGTAGAAACGGTTTTTAATTTTTTGAATTTGGAATTGATTTATGCAAGAAATATTAACTGTCGGTGGAATTGCTTTTGGAATAACAATTATTGGTCTTTCGCTTGGTTTCTTACTTTTAAGAGTACAAGCGAAATAGCTAAACTTTTATTCTCCTTTCTTAAAAAGGAGAATAAAATTCTTTTCTTTTATGAGTATTTTGTTAAATGTAATATTTTTATCTCAAGTTTTATTGCTAGCTGTATTAGTAATTTCTCGTAATCCAGCACGATTACCTGGATTTGAAAAAGCAAGAAATCAAAGCTTGGATAAAACAATAATTCTACTAGTTGTCAGTTTAATAATTACATTATTTGCATTTAAATGTCGGTAACTTGTATATAAACATTTCTTTTAAGCAATAAAGTTTTTATGAACAAAATGGATTGGTTCGTATTATGTCCTGTTCCTAGAGATCAAAGGCCATTTTACGAATATATAAAACGAAAAGATTCGACTATTTTAGGTTGGGTAGGATTAAATGAATCAAATTATACCCGAAGATTCTTTTTGAGTCTTTTAAGTATATTTAGTGTAACTTTACCTTTTACATCTTGGTTTATTTCACTTTCATATTACCCTTCTCAAGCGATTTTAGTAAATCTTTTCGTTACCTTGATTTTTCAAAGTCTTATTTATGGTTACTTTTTTATTACTTGGTTATATGCTGGAAAACGATTAGTGGCAGCAAAAGTTTGGTATGAAGAATCAGGATGGTACGACGGACGTATTTGGATAAAACCCCCTAGTATTCTCCGTCATGAACGATTACTTTATCACTATCAATTAGTCCCTTTAATAGCACGTCTTACGAAAACACTTCAATTTTTGATTTTGGGAATTATTTTTGTCGTTGCACTATTGTTTTTATTCATTTATTAACATTTTTCCTTTAAATCATGTATCCTACATATTAGGTAATGGCGGGGTAGAGCAGATTGGTAGCTCGTTGGGCTCATAATCCGAAGGTCAGTGGTTCAAGTCCACTCTCCGCTATAAACAGCCGTCTATGCCTTTTGATTAAACAGTCTTAATTTGACTAGTCAACTAAAATTTGACAACAAAGGGATGAAGATGCCATGAATCTTAAATTAAAGCAAAGTGACTTTCCAAAATTTGAAGGATCTACAGGTGGATGGCTTAGTGCTGCTAAAAACGAAGAAAAATACGTAATTATTTGGACAAGTAAAGACGCGTCTCTGTTTGAAATGCCTACAGGTGGAACAGCCAAAATGAATGCTGGAAACAATGTGGCTTATTTCGCACGTAAAGAGCAATGCTTAGCACTAGGATCACAATTACGTGGTTTTAAAATCACAAATTATAAAATCTTCCGTATTTACCCACCATTAGACATTACTTTATTACATCCTTTTGATGGAGTCTTCCCAGAAAAAGTAAATGAAGGTCGTTCTCCGGTTGGTAAACGTGATGCTTCAATTGGTGGAAATCCAAATCCAGCTTCTTTAAAGTTTCAATCAAACACCTAGAATTTAATTCTAGATTGTATTAAAATAAATCTTAATTCATGTCCTTTAAATTTTATTTAAAGGACATGATCTTAGGAGAGATGGCAGAGTGGTCGATTGCGTCTGACTTGAAATCAGAAGAACTAGGAATGGTTCCGTGGGTTCGAATCCCACTCTCTCTTCTCAATATTTTTATTAAAAATATAGGTAGATTCTTTTGATTTAATTTTTTTTCTATTAAAATATTTAATAGAATATTTCAAAAGTATTGTTTGGTTAACCTAAACCAGTTTATAATCTTCTAATTAAAGAGGTCTATATGTTAGTACTAAAGATAGCGGTTTACACAGTTGTTAGCTTTTTCGTTTATCTATTTTGGTTTGGATTTATTTCAAATGATCCATCACGTAATCCTACGCAAAATATTAATAACTAATTAAAAGTTTGATATTTTTTCAAGGCGCATTAGATATATTTATCCAATGCGCCTTATGCTATACATTAATAAAAGGGCAGTTAGCTCAGCGGTAGAGCTTCTGCCTTACAAGCAGAAGGCCACAGGTTCAAATCCTGTACTGCCCATAGGGCTCATCGTCTAAGGGATTAGGACAGAAACCTTCTAAGTTTCTAATGTAGGTTCGAATCCTACTGGGCCTAAGACGTATTGAGTATAAAAGATTAAAGATATCAGTTTTTAAGGGTCACATATAAATAAATGTTTTTGAAAAGATACTCTTTACTCCCAGAATTCATATACTAGTTGTCTGATTTTCAATTCTGACATTCTAGACTTTATATTATGGAATTTTATGAGCAATTTATAAAAGATAAATTTGCGGTTACCTTTAGGAGAAAAAAGATGCGATTAGCAGTTTATGGTAAAGGTGGTATTGGTAAATCTACTACAAGCTGTAATATTTCAGTAGCTTTAGCACAAAGAGGCAAAAAAGTTTTACAAATTGGATGTGATCCAAAGCACGATAGTACTTTCACACTAACAGGATTTTTGATTCCCACGATTATTGATACATTACAAGTCAAAGATTATCACTATGAAGATGTTTGGCCTGAAGATGTTATATACAGAGGGTTTAATGGTGTAGATTGTGTTGAAGCGGGTGGACCACCTGCAGGTGCAGGTTGTGGTGGTTATGTAGTTGGCGAAACTGTTAAACTTTTAAAAGAGCTTAATGCATTCGACGAATATGATGTTATTCTTTTTGATGTATTAGGTGATGTAGTTTGCGGTGGATTTGCAGCTCCATTAAATTATGCAGATTACTGTTTAATTGTTACGGATAATGGGTTTGATGCTCTATTCGCTGCAAACAGAATTGCAGCTTCTGTTCGCGAAAAAGCTAGAACTCACAGTTTAAGATTAGCTGGTTTAATAGGTAATCGAACTGCAACACGTGATTTAATTGATAAGTATATTCAAACTGTGCCAATTCCAGTTCTTGAAGTTTTACCTTTAATTGAAGATATACGTGTTTCAAGAATTAAAGGTAAAACTCTTTTTGAGATGTCTATAATTGATCCTTCACTAGAGTATATTTGTGATTACTATTTAAACATCGCAGATCAACTTATAGCTCAACCAGAAGGTGTGATTCCAAAAGAATCAGCTGATCGTGAATTATTTACTCTTTTATCTGATTTTTATTTAAAACCTTCTGATTCAGAACAAAATGTAGAAGATTTAGAAATGGATCTTTTTAATAATTAGATTAAGTTTTGATGAAGAAAAAAATTAAAAAGGAATTTAAATAATATGAATACAGAACAAGGTTCATTAATTAATTCTAATTCCATTACTTTCGAATGCGAAACTGGTAATTATCATACATTTTGTCCCATAAGTTGTGTTGCCTGGTTATATCAAAAAATTGAAGACAGCTTTTTCTTGGTGATTGGAACAAAAACGTGTGGTTATTTCTTACAAAACGCGTTAGGTGTGATGATATTTGCTGAACCCAGATATGCAATGGCTGAACTTGAAGAAGCTGATATCTCGGCGCATTTAAATGATTACATGGAATTAAAACGCTTATGCACACTTATTAAAAAAGATCGAAATCCTAGTGTTATTTTTTGGATTGGTACTTGTACTACCGAAATTATTAAGATGGATCTTGAAGGTATCGCACCAAAATTAGAGAATGAGCTTGGTGTCCCTATCATAGTTGCTAGAGCAAACGGTTTAGATTATGCTTTTACACAAGGTGAAGACACAGTTTTAGCTGCTTTAGCACAAACATTTGGAACAAAATCAACTATCTCAGAAGACAATAGCAGTACCCCAAATTTAATTATTTTCGGTTCTGTACCCAATACTGTAGTTTATGAATTGAGTAATGAATTAAAAACATACGGTATTGACGTAAAAGGTTGGCTTCCAGCAAAAAGATATACAGAATTTCCTACTTTAAATGAAAGGGATTTTGTATGTGGTGTAAACCCTTATTTAAGTCGCACAGCAACTACTTTAATGCGTCGACGTAAATGTCAACTTATTGGTGCACCATTTCCAATCGGGCCTGATGGAACTAAAGCTTGGGTAGAGAAAATTTGCTCTGTATATAATGTACCTACACCAGGTCTTAATGATCGTGAAGAAAAAGCTTGGAAAAGTTTAGAACCTTATTTACAAGTTCTACGAGGTAAATCTGTTTTCTTTATGGGAGACAATTTATTAGAAATTTCCTTAGCGCGATTTTTTATAAGATGTGGCATGTCTGTGTATGAAATTGGAATTCCATACTTAGATAAGCGTTATCAAGGTGGTGAATTAGCTTTACTTGAAAAAACTTGTCAAGAAATGGGGACATTTTTACCAGTAATTGTTGAAAAACCTGATAACTATAATCAATTAAATCGTATTAAAGATTTACATCCTGATTTAGTGATAACTGGTATGGCACATGCTAATCCACTAGAAGCTAGAGGGATTAATACGAAATGGTCTGTTGAATTTACATTTTCACAAATTCATGGTTTTACAAATGCTAAAAATATCTTAGATTTAATTTGCAAACCATTACAAAGACAAACAACGTTTAAAGAGTTAGGTTGGAAAAATTATCATACACTTGTATAAATTATTCATTAAAGAATAAAAATATAAGAGTAAGTATTTAACCCATAAGATTCTTGAAAATATCGTACAATAAGATTAAATAAAACAGCTTTGTAGAAATTCCTGTTATCCCCCCCTCATCATACACGAAATACTCATCCTCTGCAAAATAGACTCTTGCAATTAATGCCAGACCTATGATCCTAGGAAGTTTATTTCCCTATTTATCCTAGTACTCATTATGACAGCAACTTTAGAAAGAAGAGAAAGTACTAGCTTATGGGAGCGCTTCTGCTCTTGGATCACTAGCACAGAAAACCGTTTATACATCGGTTGGTTCGGTGTTTTAATGATCCCAACATTATTAACAGCTACAAGCTGCTTCATCATCGCTTTTATCGCTGCACCTCCAGTTGATATCGACGGTATCCGTGAACCAGTTGCTGGATCACTTTTATACGGAAACAACATCATCACTGGTGCAGTTATTCCTAGTTCTAACTCTATCGGTATTCACTTCTACCCAGTTTGGGAAGCTGCGTCTTTAGACGAGTGGCTTTACAACGGTGGTCCTTACCAACTTGTAGTATTACACTTCTTATTAGGTGTAGCTTGCTACATGGGACGTGAATGGGAACTTAGCTACCGTTTAGGGATGCGTCCTTGGATTTTCGTAGCTTTCTCAGCTCCAGTAGCTGCAGCATCTGCAGTATTCTTAGTTTACCCAATCGGACAAGGTAGCTTCTCTGATGGTATGCCTTTAGGTATTTCTGGTACTTTCAACTTCATGTTAGTATTCCAAGCAGAACACAACATTCTTATGCACCCATTCCATATGGCTGGTGTTGCTGGTGTGTTTGGTGGATCTTTATTCAGTGCTATGCACGGTTCTCTTGTAACATCTAGTTTAATCCGTGAAACTGAAGACGGCGTATCTGCTAACTACGGTTACAAATTCGGACAAGAAGAAGAAACTTACAACATCGTAGCTGCACACGGTTACTTTGGACGTTTAATCTTCCAATACGCGAGTTTCAACAACTCTCGTGCTTTACACTTCTTCTTAGCTGCTTGGCCAGTTGTAGGTATCTGGTTAACTGCTCTTGGTGTTAGTACTATGGCATTCAACTTAAATGGTTTCAACTTCAACCAATCGGTTGTTGATAGCCAAGGCCGCGTGATCAACACTTGGGCTGACATTATCAACCGTGCTGATTTAGGTATGGAAGTAATGCACGAACGTAACGCGCACAACTTCCCTCTAGATTTAGCCGTATCTAATGTTCTTCCTGTTGCATTAAACGCTCCTGCTGTTAATGCTTAAGAATATTTAATTACATATGAGTGATTTTTAATCACTCGTATGTAATAATTTTTTTTGATTTAATTAAATAAAAATTAATTAGTTAAACCTTTTAAAACTTTAAATTTTAAAGGTCCTATAAATATATTTTTAAAGTAGACAAATAGTAATCGAAACATCATCAAGACTATGTAAAAATTCTGTTTTTTTTATTTAGTTGAGTATTATAGATGCTGCTAAAATTTCAGTAATAAATAAAGAGTGCAAAATGTAACTTAAATGTAGGTTTTAAAAAATTGAACGTATTATTTTTTTGGTGAGTGATAAATTTTTCAAGATAGAACGAAAACTTAAAAGAACTTTACAGATAGATAAAATAAAAACAAAGATCCTGACAAATAAGCGCTTTATTAATAAACTCAATTTCTAGGCCCAAATTTCCTGCGATATCAATTGGTGCTACTACTAAAATTGAAGTCTTACTGATTAAAGGTAATAAAAAAAACATAGACAATATTTTGAAGATATTATTATTGCAATCAAGAAACGTGAAGGGAAACAAAATCTACGCATTAGAAAATTATCACAAGGTATACGAATTGAAAAATTATTTAAATTAGAGTCGCGAAAAGTAGTTTCTTTAGTAAGTTATAAAAATTTATTTAATAACTAAAAACTAGTTCATCAAATAGATGAACCAGTTTTTTAGTTATTTAGGGATTATAAAACGTAACGTTCTCCAGGAGGATACTTGTTAACAACGTAACTATGAATCGTGTAACGGATGTTACGACCTTCAGTTTCTTGTCTTTCTAGATAGAAACCTGGTTCTTCGTAAGGACGTTGTGCGATGAATGATAATGCACAGCTTTCAGTACCACGAGTATTATCAAAAGCATTGATTTTGATATATGTTGTAGGATGTGCAGCACGGCATTGGTCTAATTCATACATAATTACTGAAGCGTCTTTAATATCGAATAACGGCATACCCCATAATTCCCAGTATGTGTTACGAGGATGCGGATCTTCCGTCCATTCAATACTACAAGCCCAACCTTTGCTACAGATAAATTTAAGTTGGCCTAAAATTTGTTCGTTTGTTAAATCTGGTAAGTACGAAAATGCACCTTGTGTTAATCTCACTCTTCAAATACTCCTTTAGTATGTTAAACTGATTGATATTGTCTTTATACGATTACTGTTTAGTTGCAGTTTCAATGTAATCAGCAGTATCTGTTGATGTATAGTTGAAAGCAATATCTTTCCAAAGGTCTAAAGCAGAACGTAATGGCGCGCAAGTTTCTGCAGCCGCACGTAAAAGTTTTGGTCCTTCGTTAACGTAATCTTTACCTTCGTATTTAGCTAAAAGGATTGACTCCATAGCTACACGGTTAGCAGTTGCACCAGAAGCGATACCATCAGGGTGACCAATTGTACCACCACCGAATTGTAACACACAGTCTTCACCTAAGTAATTAAGTAATTGGTGCATTTGTCCACAATGGATACCACCAGATGCTACAGGTAAAGTTTTTCTTAAAGAAGCCCAGTCTTGTTCGAAGAAGATACCTTGAGGTAAATTGATCGCCATTTCTGTTTGTAATAATACGTTGTAGAAACCTTTAACCATTAGAGGGTCACCTTCTAATTTACCTACAACTGTACCAGCATGGATATGGTCAACACCAGCCATACGCATCCATTTACAGATTACACGGAAGTTAATACCGTGATTCTTTTGACGGGCATATGCTGAGTTACCTGCACGGTGTAAGTGAAGGATCATGTCATTCTTACGAGACCAAATAGCCATCGATTGAATTGCAGTGTAACCAATTACTAAGTCGATCATGATAATTACTGAACCAACAAGTTTAGCAAATTCAGCACGTTCGTACATTTCTTCCATAGTAGCTGCAGTAATGTTAAGGTAAGAACCTTTAACTTCACCAGAAGCAGCAGCCGATCTGTTAACACCTTCCATTACGTAAGAGAAACGTTCACGCCAACGCATGAATGGTTGAGAGTTGATGTTTTCGTCATCTTTTAAGAAGTCTAATCCACCTTTTAAACCTTCGTATACAACACGTCCATAGTTTTTACCTGATAAACCAAGTTTTGGTTTTACAGTTGCACCTAATAAAGGACGTCCGAATTTGTCTAAACGCTCACGTTCAACAACCACACCAGTAGCTGGACCTTGGAATGTTTTTAAGTAAGCGTAAGGCATACGCATATCTTCAAGACGTAATGCTTTTACAGCTTTGAATCCAAATACGTTACCGATAATTGAAGCTGTTAAGTTAGCAATTGAACCTTCTTCGAAAAGATCACATTCGTATGCAACGTAACCGAAGTATTGGTCGCTAGTACCTGGAACTGAATCAACTTTATAAGCTTTTGCTCTGTAAACATCGCAAGCTGTTAATAAGTCAGTCCATACTACAGTCCATGTAGCTGTTGAAGATTCACCAGCGATGGCAGCAGCAGCTTCAATTGGATCAACCCCTGGTTGTGGAGTGATACGGAATAATGCAAGTACATCAGTATCTTTGATTGTATAGTTTGCATCCCAGTAACCCATTTCAGCGTAAGGGATTACACCTGATTCATAACGTTCGTTTTTAATACGTGTTCTTTCTTCTACAGATTGAAACATTTAGGACTCCTTTTATATAGCAGTAAATTCTCTGGTTCTCGGAAATTTTAAATGGTCCCTTCGGCAATTTAAACCGAACTTGAAAAGCAAAACCCATTTAACTTGAGATTTTATTGAAAATTAATTAATATTCAATGTATAAATCTCTAATTTGAACTTTTCTAGATACATAAATATTATATGAATGATTTCTCTAATATACAACAATTTTATTTATTTTAATATTTTAAGGTCATTTTAGGACATAAAATAAAAATTAAAAATTTAATTGGTTTGAAAAGCTATTTGAATACTAATTAATCTTTATATATAAATAACAACGACTTTTATGAAAAATGAATTGTATTCTAACTCAGAAAATTGGATTTTAATTAATGGTGAAGTTTATGCTATTAATTACACTGTTAATTTGGGTCAATTTTTTGAATTTTTAGGTATTAAACATAATGGTTTAATTACTGAATATAACCAAGTAATTTTAAAGCCTGATTTATCAACAAAAATATTTTTGAATCCTTTTGATCAAATTGAATTTGTCACAATTGTAGGTGGCGGCTAACAAATAAGCTTTATTTGTTAATTTACATAGAATTAAATAAAAAAATTTGCAAATTGTATTTAAGGTAAAGCCTTGTAAGGCTTTACCTTAAATAAAACTAATTAATTAAAAAACGTAATTGCTTAAAAATTCATTTCAGCTGCTTGAACTTTTTCAAATTGTTTTTTCTTAACAACTAAAAGAACTTGAGTTAACATTGTAACAAAAGCGAAAGCTACATAGCCATAAATTCGGGCCGGATTTTGTAAAACAATTTCCTTATCCGTTTGGCCAAAGCCTCCAACATTTGGATCAATAGTAAGAGGTTGGTCTACTCGAACAATATCATTTTTTGAAATAAGTAGATCTAATCCTGCTGGTACTACTTGTTCAATATTGTTTCCACTAGTATCTTGGAAACTTACTTTCGTTCCTGTTTTCTCATTTACTTCAATATTTGTAACCTTACCACTAACTGAAGATAAGTATTGATTGTTGTTTGTTTTTTGTCCATCAGGATAAACTTGTCCACGTCCACGGTTTCCGCCAACATAAATTGGGTATTTGAAGAAATGTACACGTTTATCTGTTTCTGGATTTGGAGCTAAAATAGGGAAATGAATTTCCTGATTTTTTTCACCTGCTACTGGACCTACAACTAAAATATTTTCTAGAGTTGGGCTATACGGTGTAATATAAACTGAAGATGTTTTTGCTTTTAATTCAGCACTTAACTTATCTTTTGGAGCCAGTTTAAAACCTTCAGGTAAAACTAATACTGCACCAACGTTCAATCCGCCTTTTTTCCCACTACCTAAAATTTGTTTTTTAGATGTGTCATAAGGAATTTTAACAGTTGTTTCAAAAATTTGATCTGGTAAAATAGATTGTGGTGTTTCTAATTCTACTGTTTTTGCAGCTAAATGACAGTTAGCACAAACAATTCTACCGTTTGCTTCTCTAGGATTCTTATATGCTTGTTGAGCATATATTGGGAATGCGTTTGCTCGAGTAGCAGGTACTAACAGTTGCTGAATAGCAATACTTGCTATAACAAGAAAATCGAAGCCTTTTCCGATTTTACTGCGCCATTCTTTTCGCATATCGTCCGTTTTAACTTGTTTAAATTAATCAAAAATTAACAAAATTTACAGTTTTTAAAATTATTTGTATGTAAAAGCATCAAAACGCTAGCATATAACCTTTAATTTTTCTAAAGCAAATAATAAACCACTACCTGTAATAAATAGGATCAAAATTGCTACAGTAAAAACTAATTGTGTAAGCGGATCTGTTGAAGGAGTAATTACGGCTGCTAAAACAGTTGAAGCTAATAAAACATATCGAAGCCCATTAAAACAATTTTTTGAAGTACATAATCCTATGAATCCTAAAAGAATTTGGATTACTGGTATTTGAAAGGTATAAATTGATCCAAGGAATAAAATCCATAAAAAATCAACATATTCTTGAAATGACCATAATGGTTCAAGTATATCTTTGGTATATGCAAAGAAAAATGTTAGTGCAGCAGGTGCAACTACATTGTATGCATAAAAACTTCCAGCGAAAACTAAAATTAATGACAAGCATAATAAGCTACCAAAAGCAAATTTTTCTCGACTTAGTAACGCAGGAAAAAGATAACATATCCCATAAATAATAAGAAAAGGACTTTCTAAAAAAATTGCCGTTGATAATGAAAGCTTAAAGCTTAAGAAAAAATATTCATCCGGAGAAGGTTGAAAAAATTTTATACCATCAATTACACCTTGAAGAAATTGGGCCAACGTCTTTGTCTGAGAAAAACATAAACCAACTAATATTATTAGAAAAATGAGTAATTGAAATAAACGTTCTCTTAGCTCTTGGTTATGCTCTTTCAGCCCCATATAAATCTTAGGTGCTGTTGTTTTGTCTAATATAGATAAATTAAATTTAAATTGCATATAAAAATTTGAAATTAGAGTATTAGATATAAAATCTAAGGGTAAACTTTGTATCTAATACTCTAATTTTAATTAATTAGAGTTTGATTGAGCAAAACTTAGTGCTTGAAATCGAGCTAATGAGCGCTTTAAATTAATTGTATTTAAAAGCTTTTCATTTTGTTTACTTGATTTAGCTAAGTTTTCTATTGTCTCATCAAGTTCTTTTTTCGCTTGATCAATATCCATCTTAATATCAGATAATTCCTCAACTTGTCTAACAATAATTTTAAGGTTATTGTCTTTAATTTCGGCAATTCCATCTAATATTACAATCGGTATCCAATTATTCTCAGCTTTTATTCTAAGAACACCTATATCTAAAGCTGTAAGTAATCTACTATGATTTGGTAAAATACCAAGTTCACCTGTTGTTGTAGGTAAAACAGCTTCTTTAACTTTCCAGTTTGTAATTGTTCGATTAGTTGCTAAGATATTTGTCGTGATTAACATAAAATATCTACTCCTATTCTGTAAGTTTTTTCGCCTTTTCTAAAGCTTCACTAATGTCTCCTACAAGATAGAATGCTTGTTCAGGTAAAGAATCAAATTCACCAGCTAAAATTGCTTGGAAGGCTTTGATTGAATCTCTTAACGTAACATATTTTCCAGGGCTACCTGTAAATATTTCCGCAACAAAGAAAGGTTGAGAAAGGAACCTTTCAATTTTTCTAGCACGTGCAACAATTAATTTGTCACCTTCTGAAAGTTCATCAATACCTAAAATTGCAATAATATCTTGTAATTCTTTGTAGCGTTGAAGAGTTTCTTTAACATCTTGTGCAATTTGATAGTGCTCATCACCAACAATTAGAGGCTCTAACATTGTTGATTTAGATGCTAAAGGATCTACGGCTGGATAAATACCTTTTGCTGCTAAATTTCTTGATAGTACTGTTGTTGCATCTAAATGCGCAAATACTGTTGCAGGAGCAGGGTCAGTTAAATCATCAGCTGGTACATATACTGCTTGAATTGATGTAATTGATCCTTTAAGTGTTGATGTAATACGCTCTTGAAGCATACCCATTTCTGTCGCTAATGTTGGTTGGTAACCTACCGCAGATGGAACACGTCCTAATAATGCAGATACCTCTGAACCAGCTTGTACAAATCTGAAAATATTATCCACGAAGAATAATACATCTTGATTTTGTACATCACGGAAATATTCTGCCATTGTTAAAGCACTTAATGCTACACGCATTCTTGCTCCTGGTGGCTCATTCATTTGACCATATACAAGTGCAACTTTTGATTTTGATAAGTCAGAAGCAACAATAACTCCAGACTCAATCATTTCACGGTATAAATCGTTCCCTTCACGAGTACGTTCACCTACACCAGCAAATACTGATACACCACCATATGCTTTGGCAACGTTATTGATAAGTTCCATAATCAGTACTGTTTTTCCAACGCCAGCACCACCAAATAAACCAATTTTACCACCTTTTCTATAAGGAGCAAGTAAATCTACTACTTTAATCCCTGTTTCGAAAATTAAAGGTTTTGTTTCTAATTCATAAAATGAAGGTGCATTTCTATGAATTGGCCAATTTAATTCAGGTGATTCAATACTTGCAAGATTGTCAATTGTTTGTCCTAGGACATTAAAAATTCTACCTAAAACTTGATTACCTACAGGAACAGAAATTGGTTTACCAGTATCAACTGCGATATAGTTACGAGCTAAACCTTCTGTTGGATTCATAGCAATTGTACGGACAGTACTTCCACCAATCATTTGTTGTACTTCAGCAACTACTTGTACATATTTCGCTAATTTAGACGACGATGAATCCATGATTTCAATTGCTGTATAAATATCAGGAATTGATCTACCTTTGTAGCGAATGTCGATTACGGGTCCAATAACCTGTGAAACTTTTCCGCCTACAGGTCCAAGGAATGAAAACTCTGAAGATTTGCTGCGCATATTCTTAAGGTTTGTGTTTTGGGTATACAGGAGAAAATAAATAGGGTTTCCCTTTCGGTTTTTTAATTTAAATATTTAAAAAATTAATCACAAAAAATTAATTACTTAATTTAACTCACGGCCTGTTGTAATTAACCAATTTTCTGCTTCAATATAGTTATTTGGAGCTAATCTAATAGCTTCTTTCCAATAATCTGCTGCTTTATTAAAGAGTTTCTTAGCTATTTCAGATTGGCGTTTTTCTGATGATTTAACACCTTGATAATGATAAATTACGGCGATGTTATTGTAGGCTTGTGATAATTTTGGATTTAATTCTAGCGATTGATGATAATATTGGAGAGCTATTGAATACTCTCCATTATTAGAGTAAATTAAAGCGATATTATAAAGAATATAACTACGATCAATCGGATCTTCTTCGAGTTGAAGCGCTTCATAGTAACTTTCTAGTGCTTGAGCATACTGTCCAGAAGATTGTGCAACTAAACCTTCTTTATAGTATGTGAAGGCTTCTTTTTCTTGCTGACTGGCTGGCAATACTTTGATTACAATATCCGCCATAATCGTAAAGGTTTTGTCAAGAAAGTTGTCGTTTTGTTGATTCATCCTTTGAGATATCTTTGTTTTTGAATTTTTATTTGTCTAAAATTAAAGGGCTTTATTTGGTACAAAAGGAAATAATCCTAGAAGTCTTGCATGTTTTATAGCCTTTTTTAAACGGCTTTGTTGAATTTTTGTTAAATTACTGACACGACGACCTAAAATTTTACCGTAACTTGTAGTAAAGGAGCGTAACAGTAAAAGGTCTTTGTAATCAATATCACGATTTAAGCCTAAAGGCGAAAGTTTTGCTTTCATTTTTCTCATACTATTTATTTAGTTTCTTTATGGATTGTATGGGAATTACAGTACGGACAGAATTTTTTTATTTCTAATCTTGCTGGTGTATTACGACGATTCTTTATCGTTGTGTAACGTGAAACTCCTTCAGATCGTTTATTAGTATTTGTACGACATGTCGTACACTCAAGATGTATAATGATGCGGCTACCTTTTTGTTTTGCCATTTTTTCTTTTGAATTTGTAAATTTTCTATTATAGAATTCTATATAATTAATTATAAGAAATTTTTATTACGAAGCTAGTCAAAAGACTATGTTATTATTTCAATTTAATTTATAATATTTAGATATTTTTAGGCAACTGAATTTATTTATAAAAAACTTTGAAGTCCATTTAACACTCATTAAAGAACAATAAAACATTATGGCTAATATTAAATCTGCGAAAAAAAGAGTTCGTATTGGTGAAAGAAACCGTAAAATGAATAGATTTTATAAATCAAGTATTAAAACTTTAGTAAAAAAATATAGAACAAATATTAAAACGTTTGAATCAAATCGTACTAGCGAAACATATGAAGTTTTACAAACTCTAATTTCAAAAATTTATAGTAGAATTGACAAAGCGGCTAAAAAGAAAGTTTTCCATTTAAGAAAAGCAGCTAGACAAAAATCTCGTATTAGCAGTGTCTTAAAAAAAGTAGGTAAACCTTAATTTAATATTAAAAGAATTAATATTCTTTTCATTTGTAAAGCGATAACAAACATAGAAGTCTATCACTGCTTTAAAAGTATACAGCTAAGAATGATCTTAGTTGTATACACATTTTTTGAAATAAATAATCAAGGAGTAAGTAAAATCCATGCGAAAAGTTTTTCTGGCAAATATGCCGGATCTAGTTGAAATTCAAAAGACTAGTTTTTGTTGGTTTCTAGAAGAAGGATTAAGTGAAGAACTAAGAAATCTTTCGAGTTTAGCTGACTTTATGGAAACTTTTGAAGTCCGATTTTTCCATAATGATTTTTATTTCCATGCACCTTTTCGAATACCAAATGAATCTAGAAGAGACAGACTTTCTTATTCGATAAGACTTTATATGCCAATCGAAGTTGAGGATAAAAGAACTCAAACTACTGAATTACATACATTGTGCTTATGTGAATTACCATTAATGACAAATCGAGGAACGTTTGTTATTAATGGTTGCGAAAGAGTAATTTTAGGTCAAATCGTTAGAAGTCCAGGTATTTATTACAAAGTAGATGCTATCAATAGTCAAATTTCTACAATCGGTGCAACTTTAATCTCAAATCGTGGTTCATGGCTATATTTTGAATATGATCGTGAAAAGCTTGTTTGGATAAAAACAGACCGGATTGAAAAGATTCCAATTTCCATATTATTAGAAGATATTGGAGCTCAATCAAATACAATGTTTTCTCATCTAGAAAACTCACACTATTTTGAATATATTTTGGCTCATTCAAGAAAAATTTATACAAAAGGTTCTGACTTTCCTTATGAAGAATATCAATCAAGATGGGAATTATTGAAAAGTGAGATTTTTGAGCCTAGGTATTATAGTCTGGGCAAAGTCGGTCGTTATAAAGTTAATAAAAAATTGGGATTATCTTTACCTGATAAAGCCCAAACATTAACCTTACACGATTTAGTTGAAATTATCGATTATTTAATTGGATTAAGGGTCTTAATTGGGAACGTAGACGATATTGATAGTTTAGAAAATAGACGAATTAGGTCTGTAGGAGAACTACTTCAATCACAATTTTCTCAAGCTTTCTTAAGATTTGGTGCTTTTCTTGATGAAAAAAGAGATACGATGAATACACTTGATTTAAGTGTGTTAATTAATCCTTTTCCAATTCAATCTGCTGTTGATGAATTTTTTGCTACGAATCCTTTATCTCAGTATTTAGATCAAATTAACCCATTAGCAGAATTAATACATAAACGAAGAGTTACTGTTCTAGGACCTGGTGGTATACCATTTGAAAAAGCAAGTTTAGCTATTCGTGATATTCATCCTAGTTATTATGGACGATTATGCCCAATTGATACACCTGAAGGTGAAAAAGCTGGTTTAGTAGCATCGCTTGCGACTTTTGTTCAAACAGATGCTCAAGGATTTTTAAAAACTCCATTTTTCTCGGTTAATAAAGGTAAAATCACTGGATTAGACTACTTAACTGTAGGACAAGAAGACGGTAAATCTATTGCGATGGGCGATAGTCTTGTAAGTTCCAAAGGTTTTTTATTAACCAAGAGAATTGGTGTGAAAGAAAATGATGAATTTCGTATTACCTCACCTTCTGAAATTGAATATCTTTCAATTTCTCCTTTCCAGCTTTTTTCACCCGCAGTTGGACTAATCCCATTCTTTGAACATGATGATGCAAATAGGACTTTAATGGGTGCACATATGCAACGTCAAGCAGTACCTTTATTAAGGCCTCAAAAACCTATCGTAGGAACAGGTATAGAATCACACTTAGCTATTGAATCTGGTTCATTAGTTTTAAGTTATAGCAAAGGTATTGTACGATTTGTTTCATCAAATTCTATTTGGATTCGAGATGGATATGGAAAAACAATTGTTTATAAACTTGAAAAAGCACAATCATCAAATCAATCGACAATAATCAGTCAGCGACCTATTGTATGGATCGGTGAACATGTCGAATCCGGTAGTGTGATTGCTGATGGCCCAAGTACGGATGAAGGTGAATTAGCATTAGGTAAAAATATTACAGTCGCTTATATGCCTTGGGCTGGTTATAACTATGAAGATGCAATTGTTGTAAGTGAAAGATTAGTTTATGAAAATTTATTTACTTCTATCCATATTGAAAAACTTGAGATTGAGATTGAAGATAATGATCGTGGACCAGATTATGTAACTCGCGATTTACCTGAAAGTACGGCCGAAAAATATCGTTTACGAAACTTAGATGAAAATGGTTTAGTTTACATAGGTGTATATGTACAACCTGGAGATGCATTAGTTGGAAAACTTTCTCCTAAACGTCGTGAGAATACATATGGAAGATTGCTTGAAGAATTATTTGGAGATGCAACTTCAGTTGCTGACACATCTTTAAGAGTTCCTTTAGGTATGGTTGGTAAAACTTTAGATGTTCGAGTTCTTGATAGAGAAACTGCTTTAGATATGCCACCAAAAGTGTTTTATATTATTCAAGTTTTTATTGCTAATATAAGACGCATGCAAATCGGTGATAAAATGGCCGGTCGACATGGTAACAAAGGTGTTATTTCAACTTTAGCACCATTAGCGGATCTACCCTTTTTACCCGATGGTACACTAGTCGATATCATTTTAAACCCATTAGGGGTGCCTTCGCGTATGAACGTTGGTCAATTATTTGAATGTTTATTAGGTTGGGCTGGTGAAAAATTAGAGCGTAGATTTAAAGTTTTTCCATTTGATGAAATGTACGGTACAGAAGCTTCAAGAACTTTAGTTTATCAAAAATTATCTGAAATTACAGAAGAATTATCTGAAGAAGAACAAATATTAAAAAAATCTACACCAGGCAAAGTTGTTTTACGTGACGGTCGAACAGGCCAACCTTTTGACAATCCTATTACCGTAGGTAAACCTTATATGTTGAAATTAATTCACTTAGTGGATGATAAAATTCATGCAAGATCAATAGGACCCTATTCCGTGATTACACAACAACCTTTAGGTGGCCGATCACGAGAAGGTGGCCAAAGATTTGGTGAAATGGAAGTTTGGGCTTTAGAGGCGTATGGTACAGCTCATACTTTACAAGAATTATTGACTTTAAAATCAGATGATATACCAGGTCGATTACGAGCATATAAAGCAATTGTTGGGCACAATCAGATGCCATCTCCTGGAATCCCTGAATCTTTTAGAGTTTTACTTCGTGAATTAAGATCTTTAGCTGTAGATATACATGCTTTAAGATTTATGGCGCATTCATCTGGAAAACTTGAACCAAATGTAAAACCAGTTAAATTTTAATTCAATTAGTTGATCGTAATAAAAATATGTCACAAAAAAAAACGATTTCAATAAAAAATCATGATAATGAAACCAATTTATTATTCGATAATAGGGTCATTAAACGAAAAAGTTTAAAAAATTCTCGAACAATTTCTTCCCAAACAAATAGAAATCGATTTGAAATGGTTGGTGTTAAATTAGCATCGCCTCAAAAAATACGTGAATGGAGTGAACGTAAACTACCCAACGGTGAAATTGTTGGTGAAATACGCAAACCGGATACAATGAATTATCGAACGGGAAGACCAGAACCCGATGGTTTATTATGCGAAAAAATTTTTGGGCCTTTAAAAAGTTGGGAATGTGGATGTGGACAATATAAATTCAGACCAAAAACAAAGCCTTTTTATTGTCCAAGCTGTGGTGTAGAGGTTACTGAAAGTCATGTTAGACGACATCGAATGGGACATGTAGCTTTAAATTATCCTATTACCCATACCTGGTATTTAAAAGGTTCACCTAGCTATCTAAGTATTATTCTAGATCAACCTTTAAAAGATTTAGAAACTATTGTTTACTTGGTTGAAGAGGAAAAAACTTTAGAAGAGTTAGAAAATGAAGCTCGAGAATCTGTTAAACGCTTATTAGGGCCCAATATCCAAGCGGAAGATTCGAAATCAGACGAAACTGAAGAAATCGAATTAGATAAATGGGTCTCAGAATGGTTAAAAACTAGTAATGCAACTACACAAAATTTAATTAATGACAATGAAAATTCTTTGTTTTTAGAATTAAACAAAGAAGATTTAAGAAATAAGTTAACCAATTCTAAAAATTTAGAAGTACCAAGGGTTAAAAAGTTATTAAATCGACAAAAACGTCCTACTACATATCAAGAATGGGTTGACGAGGAAGTCAATGCATTGTTACTTGCAAATCACGGTTCCAAAAAAATATTAAATATGCTTGAATCTCTTGATTTAAAAGAAGAGGTTAAACATGTTAGAACTGAATTGTTTCAATCTTCTATCAGCAAACGCGATCGTTTATTAAAAAGACTACGTCTTTTAGAAACGTTTTTAGCGACAAAAACAGAACCCTCTTGGATGGTTTTAACGGTACTACCTGTTTTACCACCTGCATTAAGACCTGTTTTTGAATTGCCTAATGGAACTTATATGAGTTCAGAGTTTAACGAGCATTATCGTAGAATTGTCATGAGAAATAATAGACTTCTTCGATTTTGTGAACAAATTGTCCCAGATTTTGTTGTAATCAATGAGAAAATTTTGATTCAAGACGCAGTCGATGATTTAATTGATAATGGTAGTCGTTTTGGTCGAGATTCATACGGTCCAAGAAATAAGCCTCTTAGATGTTTGAATGATTTAATTGCAGGTAAAGAAGGACGTTTCAGACAAAATTTATTAGGAAAACGTGTCGATTATTCAGGTCGTTCTGTAATTGTAGTTGGACCTACCTTAATGCTTGATCAGTGTGCTTTACCTTATGAAATGGCATTAAATTTATTTGGGCCTTATCTAATTTATAAAATCAGAGAAATTATACCAAGAGCAAGAGAGTTAGATACAAGTGATTTAACATCAGCATTACAGAGAAATTATCCAATTGTGTGGACCTTATTAACGTTGATAGTTTCAGTTTCATTAGTACTTTTAAACAGAGCACCAACTTTACACAGACTTGGCATTCAGGCTTTTAGACCAATTTTAACAACAGGCCGAGCAATTCAATTGCATCCTCTCGTTTGTGCTGGTTTCAATGCCGATTTTGATGGTGACCAAATGGGTGTTCACTTACCACTTACTCGTAAAACTCAATTAGAAGCATATCGAATGCTTTCGTCAAATAATCTTTTATCACCGGCAAATGGTAGGCCTCTATTAACACCTAGTCAAGATATTGTATTGGGTTGGTACTATATTACAACGAGAACGCTTCCAAATAGAAAAGGAGGAAATCGATATTTTACTTCGTTCTCTAAGATTTCTGAAGCTTTAGAGCATGGAACTATCTCTCTTCATTCTACTGTTTGGATTAAATACTCAGGAAAACTTACTGGAATTACAAAAAAAGAGAAAAATCTAATACGAAAAGAAACATTAATTCACAATAAGACATTAGAAATTTTTGATGATATTCAAATAATACGAGATCCGAATAATAAAATAATATCTTCATATATTAGAACGACCCCTGGTCGGATTCTAATTAATGAATTACTAGCAGCAGCAATTTATGCTAGGCCAATCGGTTTAAATAAACATACTAAAGAGCTTTAAAAGATAGAAAATTTAGGTATTAATTTTTAAACATTAAACGTTATTAAATCTAAAGTGTCTACAAAAATGCAAAATTTACAGTCAAAATTGAAAAATATAGATTCCTACAATCCCCGAAGTTTTATTTTCTTAAATCAAGTAATTACAAAAAAAGAACTAGAAGAACTATTACTATGGATGTTTAGAAATTATGGAATTCGGAAAACATGCATGTTGGCCGAATTGTTAAAAGAGGCCGGATTCAATTATGCAACTCAAGGTGGTATTTCAATCAGTTTAGAGGATCTAAAAGTTCCTAGAACGAAAACTCCATTAGTTAGTTCTACAAATAAGGAGTTAGCAAACGGTGAGACTAAATATCAAAGAGGTGAGCTAACTAGTTCTGAGTGGTTTCAAAAACAAGTAATGGCATGGAATTTAACAAGTGAACTTTTAAAAAATGAAATTGTTGATTTTTTTGAGAGAACAGATCCTTTAAATCCGCTTTACATGATGACTTTTTCTGGTGCTAGGGGAAATCTTTCGCAAGTAAGACAACTTATTGGTATGAGAGGTTTAATGTCCGATCAAAAAGGTGAAATGATTGGATCCGCAATTCAAAAGAATTTTAGAGAAGGTTTGACTGTTATCGATTTCCTGATTTCATCTTATGGTGCAAGAAAGGGATTAGTTGATACCGCAATTCGAACCGCTGACTCGGGTTATATGACAAGGCGGCTTATTGATATTGCACAAGATGTTGTTGTTCGACAATTTGATTGCCAATCTAAATATGGTATTTTAATCGTTTGCTCAAGACCTTATGGTAATCAAACAAAAACTTCATTTGATGAACGTTTACTTGGAAGAATTTTAGCTAAACCTATAATAGACCCAACTACAAAAACATTAATTGCAAATCGAGGGCAAGAAATTGATTTTCACCTTTCAAATAAAATAAATGAATTAAGAATTCCAATTGTAAGTGTTCGATCTCCTTTAACTTGTCAGTCTTATCGCTCTGTTTGTCAAACCTGTTTTGGTTGGGATTTAACACAACATCGTTTAATTGAAATTGGAGAAGCTATTGGTATTATAGCTGCTCAATCTATTGGGGAACCTGGTACTCAGCTTACTATGAGAACATTCCACACAGGTGGAGTTTTCAGCCGGGAGTTAAGTCAACAAATACGAAGTAATTATTCCGGTCAAGTAGAGTTTGCAGACAACTTGAAAACTCAATTTATTAGAACAACACAAGGTGATTACGGTCAAGTTATTCGTAATACTTCATTTTTTGAAATTCGAACATATAAAAATGAAGTAGTTAGAATACGAGTAGAGCGTGATGATCTACTTATGATAAAAGACCAGGAATTCATTAAAAAGGGACAACCTATTGTTCAATCAGCATCTGATCTCGAAGATTCTGATACAGAAATACAAAAAACTTTATCAACAAAATTTCCTGGTGAGATTTATTATCAACCTCGACAAAAGTATAACTTTTTTGAATACAATATGATTGTTTGGGTATTAGCTGGCAATCTCATCACTTTACCATTTGAAGCTAAACAAGTTGTACGATCGTACAAACCTAATACTCAAGTATTTGCAAAAACAAAATTAGTAATTAAATCGAATCCTTTTACAGAAACAATTTGTGTCTTTGAGAATAATAATATAGCTCTAATTTCGAGATTCTTTGAATTAGAACACCTAAAAATTTTCTCATACAAAAGTCTTAAATCTAAAAAATCTAGATTTTTTGTTCTCGAATTTAAAAATGAACAGAAATTAATCTTACAGAAAACTCTCAATCCTCGTCAATTAGATAATATAACTGGCTACATAGGAAAATATTTAACAAAAGCTTACGCAGTTAATACAGGTGGAAATTTATATTCTATTAACTTAAATAAAAGTTTTTCAGTAAGATCGAAGCTTCCTTTATGGAACGAAATAAATAAAGGTGGACTTTATCTATGGTTGCCAGAAGAAGTTTATAAACAATTACCTTCAAATCTTCTTTTTCATGCAAAAGAAGGCAATTTTATAAAAAAGGATTATTGGATTGGGCAGAATATTTTTTCTCCAATTAATGGTTTAATTTCTCACCGTAAGCAAACCCGTAAAATAAATGATTTATCAATTCAATCCGGTACAATTTTAACCTTTAAAAAAGAAAAAATTAATATTGAACAATTTAAGGTGAAGTTTGATTCTCAATTACTTTTTCCTGGTGAAATACTATTTGGACAAATTAGAATTAATCGAATTGTTTATTCACAAATAATTTATTCATCAAACTCCATTAAGGTAATTCTTAGACCTATTACGATTTATAGTATTCCACAATCACAACAATATAATCCGATTGGGCATAACTCAAATGTTATTAGCGATGAATTAACTGTGAAAGTAAAACGATTTTTTACTTTTAAACTAAATGAGCCAATAAATGCCAATAAAATCGTCCCAAAAAATTTAATTGAAACTGGTCTTTTTGTTTGTAACCCAAATAATGCACAAAAAAATAAAATTAATATTCTTATTAATTTTAGAGAAACACAAAGTAAAAAATGGTGTCTCGAATTTGGCCGCTTCCAAGATTTGAATAGACCAAAAATTAGTCCGAGGCGTTTAAAACTTCAACAAATAAAAACGGTTTCTTCTGTTAAACCAAATCAAATTTTAGAACCTTATACTTTACTTGGATGTTCTGAAGTAAGAGGAAATATTACAGGATCACCAATTAACCTTAGATCTCAATACTCTAGTCGTTATCAATCTCAAGAGCTTATGATTGTTAGTAATGATCATGTTAGAGAGTTATATTTCGATGAAACAACGTTAAAAAATAGAAACAAAGATTTTGTTTTCGCAGGGGATCATATTGGTAATGGCCTTGTTTTAACAATTGGAGGAAAAATACTAAATTCTACGGGATCAAAAATTCAATTTAGAATTGGTAAACCTTACCTATTTACAGAAGGAGCTAAAGTTTATAAAAATCATCAAGATTTTGCACCAGAAAATACAGTTTTAGGGTTTGTAACTTATCGAATTTTTAAAACCCAAGATATTATCCAAGGGTTACCAAAAGTTGAAGAAATTTTAGAAGCAAGAAGCTCTTCCGATCGTGCGCTTATAGCTGAAAAGGCAGGTATTGTTACTAAAATAATGACTCATGCTAGAAGTCGAAGTAGCCAAATTGAAGTTCTATCAAATATCAAACAATTAAGAACAATTAGAGAAGTACCTTATCTAGTTGAAGAAATTGATCCTGAAAATCTTGAGGTAGAACCATATCAATATATTAATTTAACGGAACGTTTCCATAAAGGATTAGTTGACCCTCAACAACTTTTAGATATTTCATTTGATTATTTTAGACAAAGAGATTCGCACCATAAGGCAACATTACGAAGTTTGTATCGTTTAGCCTCTATGTTTATTAAATCTATTCAAGGTGTTTATGAAAGCCAAGGTATTAAAATTGTTGATAGACATTTAGAAGTAATTGTCAGACAGATGATAATAAAAGCTAAGATTGAATTTCCTGGAAATACACCACTTGTTTCTGGTGAATATTTAGATGTTCAACAATTATTAATCTTGAATAATATGCTTGAAAAAAAACAAAAGCATTTAGTCTATTATAAACCTGCTATATTGGGTTTAACGAAAGCAGCTTTAACTACAGAAAGTTTTATTTCAGCAGCTAGTTTCCAAGAAACGGTTAGAATTTTAACTCAAGCAGCAATTGAAGGCAAAGTTGATTGGTTACGAGGATTAAAAGAAAAAGTTATTGTAGGTGGTTTAATACCCTCTGGTACAGGTATTTTAACATTCTTAGATGAATGGATTGCTAAACATATTTTTTTATACGGACGTAGTGTGGTTTCTTTAACAACTCGTCGAAAATTTTTAAGAAAAAAATTACAAAAACAAAATATTTCTTCGACTTTTCCAAATGAAAATATTGATATAAGTGATGAAAATAGATCAACACTTCGTTCTCGTCTTAAAGGAATTAAAGAAAAAAATTAATATATTTTAATACTTTAAACAAATAGCTTGTAAATTAAGGTAAACTAAATAAATATAATTAAAATACAATATTTTAAGGATTTTCTAAATTATGTATAATTTATATAATGTTTAAAATATTTTATTTTATCAAACGACATTTACAGAATATACAAAAAAATAACACAAGAATATGGCAGAAGGAACACGCCAAACCATAAATCAAAAATTAGCTCGCTTCTTTAAAGTTGGACTTCACTATGGTCACAAAAAGAAAGAATGGAACCCTAAAATGGTACCTTTTTTATTCCATTCTTTTCCTGAGGTCAATAGAGAATATCATTTTATTAACCTTTACGAAACTCAAAAATATTTAAATAAAGCATGTCGTTACTTACGCGCAGCTTCATTAAAAAGAAAGGTTATTCTATTTGTTGGTACGAAAAAAAGATTAGCTAGTGCAATTCAACAAGAAGCAATGCGTTGTGGTGCATTTTATGTTAATTATCGATGGCTTGGAGGAATGTTAACAAATTGGAAAACTATTCAAAAACGAATTCGACGATTAAGAGTTTTAGAAACACTACAAGCTTATGGAATTCTTAATTATTATCCAAAGAAAGAATCAGCAAAATTAAAACGTGAGCTAGAAAAATTAAATAATTACCTAGCGGGAATTAAAAACATGCCATACCTGCCTGATGTTGTTGTTTTAATTGATCAAGAACATGAATTAACAGCAATTAAAGAATGTAAAACTTTAAAGATCCCGATTATTTCAATTATTGATAGTAATTCGAATCCAGATTTAGTCGACTTAGGTATTCCTGGAAATGATGATTCAGTGAAAGCAATTCGATATGTTTTACATAGACTAGCAAGAGCAATTGCGGGTCATCAACAAAGTCAAAATGATAAGCTACTAACACAAGCGGCTTTAAATTAAAAAATAAAATTTTGTTTAGGCGATTTAGCACAAACAAAATTACTTTAACTACATATACGGAATAACGTATAATATTCATGAGATAGAAAGTCGTTCTTTTCGATTTAAACAGTAATTATGACATCAACCTTATATTTAGACTACAACCCAACTATCTCAACTCTGCCATTAGCAGATTTAGAGGTAGGAAAACATTTCTACTGGGAAGTTTTTGGATATTCACTACACGGACAAGTGTTTCTTGTTAGCTGGCTTGTTATAGGTTTGATTTTAGGAGCTTCTGTTTTAGCAACTATAACATTAAATCAAGTGCCACGCAATAATTGGCAAAACATAATGGAAGTTGTAGTTGAATATGTTCAAGGTATTGCAAAAAACCAAATGGGTTCGAATTTTGGAGAATGGGTTCCTTTTGTTGGGACATTATTCTTATTTATTCTTATTTCAAACTGGTTAGGAGCTCTAGTACCTTGGAAACTAATTCATTTACCAGAAGGTGAGCTAGCTGCACCTACAAACGATATTAATACAACTATATCATTAGCTTTAGCAACATCTATTACATATTTTTATGCTGGATTAAAGAAAAAAGGATTTTCTTACTTTAAGAAATACTTCCAACCAACTCCAGTGTTATTACCTATTAATATTTTAGAAGATTTCACTAAACCTTTATCGTTAAGTTTTAGGTTATTCGGTAACATTTTAGCAGATGAATTAACAGTTAGTGTATTAACATTATTAGTACCTATTTTAATTCCATTGCCTATTATGATATTAGGTTTATTTGCAAGTTCAATTCAAGCATTGATCTTCGCAACTTTGGCTGCTGCATATATAGGTGAATCAGTCGAAGGCCACCATTAAGTATTGAATTTAATTTAATACATCTAAGAAAGCTGTCAATTTTTTTCGAAAAGATCAAAAGGTAATATTATGACAGATTCAATCGTATCAGCAGCATCAGTTATCGCTGCAGGAATCGCTGTTGGTTTAGCAGCTATCGGACCTGGAATTGGACAAGGTAACGCAGCAGGTCAAGCTGTAGAAGGTATTGCACGCCAACCTGAAGCAGAAGATAAAATTAGAGGAACATTACTTCTAAGTTTAGCCTTCATGGAAGCCTTAACAATTTATGGACTTGTAGTTGCACTTTCATTAATTTTCGCAAACCCTTTTAGTTCTTAAGTAAAAATCCAAACTAGGCCTTAAAAGATGATCGTAGTTAATCTAGGATCATCTTCAATTTGGCCAAAACTTAAGTCAAATCCAATAAAATTCTGGATATGTACACATCATTACCCTATCTATACCTTAGTCTAGAAAAGACAGGTGGCTTATTTGATATAGATGCTACATTACCTGTTATGACTATACAGTTTTTTTTGTTGGTTCAAATCTTATCCTTCCTTTTATTTAATCCAATCCAAAAGATATTAAAACAAAGAGAACAGGAAATTGAAAATAACCTCAAAAATGCTCGAATTAGTCTTGAGGAAGTAGAAAAACTGCAACAAAAGATACGTCGGATTTTACAATCTGTTCGTGAACGACATTTAATCAGATCTAGAGAAGTCGAAGTAAAACGACAAACAGCTGTTATTAGATCTAAAAAATATATGGAAGCCAAAGTACGAGATACTAGGGAAGCTATGGTAAAAAACTATATTACTACAGCAACTGAAGCTCGTGATTTAATACCTGGTGTAGTCCAAGAAATTAATAGATACCTACGGGTTAGACCACCTATTAATAGAGTATAAAATTAATAAATGGGATGTTTTCGAAACTAAAGGACTTCTTATATGAGTGAAGCTGGGTTTGGAATCAATACTGATATCTTAGAAACCAATTTAATTAATATTCTACTTTTGATAGGATTATTAATTTTTGCATTTGCGGATTCAGTCCGAACAAGTTTAAAGAGTCGTCAAGAACGAATCTCTGATAATTTGGATAATGCAGCTAATCGATTGATACTTGCAAATTTTCGTTATAAAGATACTGTAGAATCTTTAGAAAAAATACGTATTAAAGCTATCGATTTACAAAAAGAAAAAATAGAAGAACTAAGACAAACAAAAACTTCAAACTTTGCTCAATTCCAACCTTATGTTGCTGAAGAAGTCAAAGCGTTAAAAGCATTAGTCTTAGGTCAATATAGATCTTTTGATAGACAATTAATCAATAGAATATTTCGTTCTTATCAAAAGCATGAAAATAGCCCTTCAAGAAAATTGACAGGCAAAACTACAAGGCAAAGCCGTTAGTAATAAATTAAAGAAATATTATTGAATCGTATGGGATGTCTTGACAAGGTCCAATTAAGCCAAAATTTGATTCAAAATTTTGTAAAAGCATTTCAAGCTGTACCAAACGCATATGATATGTATCATATTGGGGTTTGGTTTAAAACATTATCGTATCATACAGCACAAACGTTTCCTTCTACAGAAGGGATACCAAAACAAGCCAGAACTAATTTAAATTCTAGTTTAGTACGTCAATCTTTTAAAAATAACATACGTTATAAAATTGCTGCACGTCGTAAAGATTCTGAGGATTTTGTTACCTGGAAGGTATTATTACCTGCCTGGAAATCATCATTCAATCATGGATTTGATTTAGTATTTGGTAAATGGTTCTATGAAAGTTTCCGTAATAGAATTGTTTCCTCTCTAATTTCGGTATTTCCATCTGTATTTGATCGTATTTGTCGCTTACATAGACTTCGAATCGTTGATGAGATTTGTACAGTAAATGATTGGACATCGAGTTTTAATGGTGATAAATTGCTAGATAAACTTTCAGATGTTTTAGATTTTACGGATGAAAATTCCAGAACGTTTAAATCCTTCAGATCATGCTTTCTTAATAAAAAAACAAGTAACGAGCAAAAATATTGTTCGTGGTTATACTTGTCGAGTAGATTCTGTTGTCTTTAACTTTACAACAAATCGTCTATTAGGATCGCAATTAATCGAGAACTTTTATAACTAAAATTCTCACATAACATTTAATAAGTTCTCATCTAATGAGAATTCATTTATTCTAGGGTTTCTAGGAATTTAGGACAACTATAAAATTTAGGATTTAGTTTAATAAAATGAGTAATGTTTTCTATGATCAACTTGATGAGTTAGCTACACGTTTCTCTGTTCAAGATAACTTTGTTAAAGAAACTGGAACAGTAATTCAAGTAGGTGACGGTATTGCTCAAGTATATGGTCTAAATTTCGTTGTAGTAGGTGAGATCTTAAACTTCAAAGTACCAGGTACAGAAGGAGAGATTATAGGAATCGCTTTAAACTTAGAAGAATTATATACAGGTGTTGTTATTGTAACAAATTCTACAAGTATTAAAGAAGGAACTGTAGTTGAAAGAACTGGACGAGTTGCAACAGTGCCTATTGGGCCTGATATGCTAGGACGTGTTCTTGATCCACTTACTAGCCCATTAGACGGTAAAGGTCCTATTACAATTGAAACATCAAGAATGCTAGAACCAACGGTTCCTGGTATTGTTGAAAGACAATCAGTATGTGAACCTTTACAAACAGGTATTATTGCTATTGACTCTATTATTCCTATTGGTAGAGGACAACGTGAGCTTATCATTGGAGATAGACAAACAGGTAAAACTGCTATTGCTCTAGATACAATCATTAACCAAGCGACAGAAAATGTAGTTTGTGTTTATGTAGCAATTGGACAAAAAGCCTCTTCAGTAGCTTCTGCTGTTCGTGTTTTAAGTGAAAAAGGTGCTTTAAAATATACAGTAGTTATTGCAGCTAATGCTGACGCTCCTGCTCCAATGCAATATATTGCTCCATATGTAGGTGCTAGTATTGCTGAATACTACATGTATTCAGGTCGTCATACATTAGTAATCTATGATGATTTAACAAAACAAGCACAAGCTTATCGCCAAATGTCACTTTTACTTCGTCGACCACCAGGCCGTGAAGCTTATCCAGGTGATGTATTCTATCTACACTCTAGATTATTAGAAAGAGCAGCAAAATTAAATGATGTATTTGGTGGTGGTAGTATGACAGCGTTACCTATTATTGAAACACAAGCGGGAGATGTATCTGCATACATTCCAACAAACGTAATTTCAATTACAGATGGACAAATCTTCCTTTCTGAAGATTTATTCAACTCAGGTATTAGACCGGCAATTAACGTTGGTATTTCGGTATCACGTGTGGGTTCTGCAGCTCAAATTAAAGCAATGAAACAAGTTGCGGGTACATTAAAACTTGAATTAGCTCAATTTGACGAACTTCAAGCTTTCTCACAATTTGCATCAGACCTTGATCCAACAACACAACGTCAATTAGCTCGTGGTCAAAGATTACGTGAGCTATTAAAACAACCTCAATATGCACCACTTTCTGTAGAAGATCAAGTAGCACTAATTTATACTGGTACTAATGGTTATCTAGATAAAGTTGCTATTTCAAATGTTAAACCATTCTTCGCTAGCTTGCGTGAAAAACTTCGTGCTAATCCTGAATTTACAAACGGGATTCGTGATGAGAAAAAGTTAACACCTGAATTAGAAACTGTATTAAAAGAGTTAATCCAACAAACTCAAACTGAATTTGTTGATTCTTAAAGTTATAAAATCTCTTAGTTTATACTAAGAGATTTTATAGTTTTATTTTAATACCCCCAAGGGAATTCGAATCCCTGTTACCTCCGTGAAAGGGAGATGTCCTAGGCCACTAGACGATGGGGGCTTGTGTTACAAGACAATTATTATTTTCCTGTAATACAAAAGAAATGTCAAGTGTTAATATTATTTGATGATAATATTAATGTCAGGAGGATTAATTTAGCTATATTTTAAATTTTAGATTACTGTATGAACCTGCAAGTTCTTAGCCAGTTAATTGCTTTAACCCTGATAATCTTATCTGGACCTATTGTTATTGCTGTTTTAGCTTTTAAAAAAGCAAGTGCACTTTAATTTAAAGCTATTAAATATATTTTAGAATTTCTTTTAGTTTAATGTCTAAATTATCAGGTAAAATTTATCTGATAATTTAGATAAATTTTTTATAGTACTAAGTAAAATTATTTTAAAAAATTAAGCGAGTAACGCGATTTGAACGCGCGACATCAACCTTGGCAAGGTTGCGCTCTACCGCTGAGCTATACTCGCAATATAATATATTGACATTTTGTTACCTAACAATTTAGAAATAAAGGAAAAATTTTTCCTTTATTTCTAAATTTAGAAGTATAAAACAATATTTAGCGTGTTGCTTTTTTTAACTGTTGTAATGCAACTCTACCAATATTATAAACTACCCACAGGGCTGCACCAAAAACTGGTATAAATACAACGAAGATTCGTCCGTCCATGTAGTGTTTTCCTTTATAAATATTAAAATGATTCTCAACCTATTACACAAAAGGATTTACTTAAATTTAAATCCTTACACCACTACTTATAATTTTATATATAAATTATTAAATTTAATTAGGTGAGTTGCCTGGGGCTCGAACCCAGAACTTTTCGGTTAAAAGCCGAGTACTCTACCATTGAGTTAGCAACCCAAACCCCTCTTACAAAGCGGGGTCACTAGAAATGTACCATTAAATTAATTTAGTGTCAAGTGTCAAAGATGTGCATCTATATACTACCTTTTTGATTTAGATCGTAATTTTATACATTATTGTCAAAATCAAGGTCTTCATTTTGTGTAAATGTTTCTTCAGAGACATTTGAAGTTTTACTATCTGTTTCTGATTTAATTAGCCATTCTAATTCATGTAAGACCTCTTCTAAACTTTGAGGGTTTTCCATTGAAGGGATAAAACGTTGGACAAATTCCTTTTGGTTCTTTAAAACCCATTTATCATCATCGGGTAAACCAGAATAAAATCTTTGATAATGATCTATAGCAGTACGTAAACGAGTTTCTTGCTCATTTATTCTTGCTGCACCATAGTAATCATTCATTCTTAGCATTTCATCCTTTTCTTCTTGCATTGCTGCTAACCTTTCATAAAAAGGACCAATGCCTGGTGGATGTTTAACCGCTTTCATTGCAACTAAAGTACAAGCTTCATCGATAACATCAAGTGCTTTATCAGGTAGGAATCGGTCTGCAATATAACGTTCAGAAAGTTCAACAGCTTCAACCAAAGCTTCATTTGAGATTACAACATTATGAAATGATTCAAATGATTTTCTAACACGGGATAAAATTCGAACAGTTGACGCAGGGCTTGGCGGTTCAACTAAAACAGGTTGAAAACGTCTTTCTAAAGCAGGGTCACGTTCAATATATTTTTTGTACTCATCAGTTGTTGTTGCACCAATACATCTAAATTTACCCCTAGATAAAACCGGTTTTAACATGTTTGCAGCATCCATTGTACCTTCTGCAGATCCGGCACCAATTAATGTATGAATTTCGTCAATAAATAAAATAGTATCAGGCACGTCCTGGGCATGTTCGATCAAAAGTTGAAGTCTTTCTTCAAATTCACCACGATAACGTGTCCCGGCAACTAAAGCACCAAGATCGACTGTTACAACACTAGCATCTAAAAGTTGTCTTGGAACTTCCTGATTAGCAATCCTTTGTGCTAATCCTTCAACTAATGCCGTTTTTCCTACACCAGGTTCACCAATAATTACAGGATTGTTTTTTGTTCTACGACATAAAATTCTAATCATTCGATCCAATTCACGTTCGCGTCCAATTAAAGGGTCTAATAATCCAAGTTCAGCGGACATTGTTAAATCACGAGTAAATCTGTTTAACTCGTATAATTCATCTTCATCAAGTTCAAAGTAGACTCTATAGTTCATTTTTTCCTCTTTTTTAAAAAATTTTGAAATTATTAAAATCAAAAATGATTAGTTTTTCTAAAATTATTAAAAATAATTTTACATTAAGAAACCTATCAAAAATAGGTACTAAAAAGTTTAAATTTTAAAATACGCTATTTTTTAAGGTTTGTAATTTCTTTTTATTTATATCTTCTATAAGACATGATCCTAAACCCGTACCGGATAGCCAATCATAACCTTTTCTATCAACAACGCTACCTAAATTAGCTTTTCCACTACATACAATTTTTCCTTCTTTCATAACCTGAATTTTATCTGGTCTAATGTATTCGAGAAGACGTTGATAATGCGTAATTAAAATCAAACTTTTTGTTGTTTGAAGAAAACGTGAATTAAATAAACTATCAAGTTGATAAATTAAGATCGTTTTAGATAAAGTTTTTAAAGCATCCACATCTAGACCTGAATCGATTTCATCCAATACGGCTAATTCACAACCTGTAATCGCCATTTGAAGAATTTCATTCTTTTTCTTTTCACCACCTGAAAATCCTTGATTTAATGGTCTCGGTAAAAAACTAGAATTCATGTCTAAGAGTTTAACATAATTTAAAATTCTATTTGCGAATCGTAAACTTGTATTTAAAATATCATCCTTTTTTTTATATCTAGAATGGTAAGCAAGACGTAAAAAATCTTGATTACTTACACCCCCAACTTCCATCGGATATTGGAAACCTAAGAAGAGCCCTAATCTAGCTCGTGTCTCAGGTAAACATCGTACAAGTTTTTCATTTCGAAATCTTATCGAACCATGAAGCATATTGTAAGCTGGATGACCCGCTAATAATTTTGCTAATGTACTTTTACCTGATCCGTTAGAACCCATTACAATTTGGATTTCACCATTTTTTAAATTTAAATTTACACCTTTTAAGATTGAAGCTGCATTTCGCTTACCTTCTTGTGCACTTGTTGTAGCAGTTAAATTTTTTATTTCAAGCATTTTTTCTATTTTGTTTTATCATCAGACAATTATTAAACCTAAAAAACAAAACTTTTTAGGATCTTGTTTAATTTAGGTAAGACTTTTTTCAACTTTTAAATCTAAAAGTTTTTCAGCTTCTAAAGCAAATTCCATTGGTAATTTTCTAAATACTTCTTGGCAAAAACCATTAACAATTAACTTTATTGCGTCTTCTTCGGGAATCCCACGTTGATGGAAATAGAATATTTGTTCCTCCCCGATTCTTGATATCGATGCTTCATGCTCAACTCGGGCACTGGAATTTCGAACATTTATATAAGGAAAAGTATTCGTTTCAGATTGGTGAGCTAATAGAAGAGAATCACATTGAGAGTAGCTTACCGCTTGTGATGCTTTACGGCCAAATTGGATAAGTCCTCTATATGTATTTTTTGAATGACCACCTGAAATACCTTTAGATAAAATACGGCTTTTCGTATTTTTACCAATATGAATCATCTTTGTTCCTGTATCTGCTTGTTGATAATTTGTTGTTAAAGCAACAGAATAAAATTCACCTTGCGAAGCATTTCCCATTAACAAGCAACTTGGATATTTCCATGTTACTGCAGATCCGGTTTCAACTTGAGTCCAAGAAATTTTTGATTCGTTACCTAAACACAAGCCTCTTTTTGTAACAAAATTATAAACACCGCCTTTTCCTTTTTTATCGCCGGCATACCAATTTTGTACTGTTGAGTAACGAATATGCGCACCTTCATGGGAAATCAATTCTACAACGGCTGCGTGTAGTTGATTACTGTCATATTTTGGGGCTGTACAACCTTCTAAATAACTTATCATACTACCAGATTCTGCGATAATAAGTGTACGTTCGAAGTGTCCAGATTGTTCGTTATTAATACGGAAATACGTAGATAATTCTATTGGGGATTGAAGATTTTTTGGAATATAAGCAAAAGATCCATCAGTAAAAACTGCTGAATTTAATGCTACAAAATAATTATCTGTAATAGGAACCACACTACCTAAATATTTTTTTACTAGTTCAGGATATGTATTAATTGCTTCCGAGATTGAACAAAAAATAATACCTAATTTTAAAAGCTCTCTTTTAAAAGTTGTAAAAATAGAAACACTATCAAAAACTGCATCAACGGCAACATTAGCTAAACGTTTTTGTTCATTCAGAGGAATACCTAGTCTTTCAAAAGTATCACGTAACTCTGGATCAACTTCATCAATACTTTTTAATTTTTCTTGTACTTTTGGTGATGAATAATACTTAATAGCTTGATAATCTATTGGTGGGTAATTTAATTCTGCCCAAGCAGGATCTTTGATTGATTGCCATTTTTTAAAAGCGCGAGCTCTAAAATCGATAATAAAACCACTTTCATTCTTTTTATCTGAAATAAGTTTTACTGTATCTAAATCTAAACCGGATTTAATTTCGTCTGATTCTATAACTGTAGCAAAGCCATACTTATAAGTATTATCACGTAGTGGTTTAACACAACGTTCGGTGAATCTGCAACCTTGTCTAACCAAATCTATTTGCTTGTGATCTAAAAAAGTTGTCATAATACTTTTGTAAAATTTAAATGGATTGTATTAATAATTTTATATTATTTAAGAATTTCGTATTACAAAAAGGCAAAATATTAATGTTTTTTTAATATTAAATAAAAAATTGATCTATTTTTTATGCTGCATTATCTTGAGACTTTCTCGCTTTGTCTATAAATTTGCTATAATTGGTTTTGACAAAGGTTTAAATAGTTAAAATTTCATATGATAGAAATGAAAACAATTGAGAGTGTTTTAGGCAACACAACTTTTTATGCATTAATTTTAGCAACTTGTACAAGTTGGATCAATTTATTTTTCTTAAAATCGAAAATTTGGTCAAATATTTCTAAGTCTAGTACATTTTTTTCAAGTCTTTTTGTTGTAGGGCTGCTGGTATCAAGATGGACAAATGGGAAATATTTCCCAATTAGTAATTTGTATGAATCCATTTTATTTTTATGTGCAATACTTCTTATTGGCCAACAACTCGCAGAATTAAAATTATCTACACGTTTAATTAGATGTTTAAATCTTCCTCTTGTTCTTTGTTTATATTGGTTTGGTAATTCGGGTCTTCCACCAGAAATGCGAATTATTACTGGTTTAGCTCCATCATTACAATCAAATTGGTTAATGATGCATGTTAGCGTTATGATGCTAAGTTATGGAACATTGATATTAGGATCTTTATTATGTCTGTTGTTTTTACTGTTGAAAACATATGCACCGAAAAAAACTGATTTAACTCCTGTAGCAACATCAGCAATTAGTATAACAAGTAATGAAACTAATGATACGCTTCTTGAAGCAAAAAGTTTAAGTAAATCGTTACTTGATATCATTGATATTTGGAGTTATAGATTAATAGGACTAGGATTTCCTTTTTTAACTTTAGGTATTATTTCAGGTGCAGTCTGGGCAAATGAAGCTTGGGGTGCATATTGGAGTTGGGATCCAAAGGAAAGCTGGGCTTTAATTACTTGGCTTACATTTGCTATTTATTTACATGCTCGTTTAATTAAAGGTTGGACGGGTCAAAAAACAGCTACTATTGGTAGTATAGGTTTTGTAATTATTTGGGTATGTTATTTAGGAGTAAATTTCCTTGGAAAAGGTTTACATAGTTATGGTTGGATAGGTTAATTAAAATTATTCTGCTGCTAAGAGATTTTTATTAATATAAAAACTATTTAAACCCTCTTAACACATGAATTTTAATAATTCTTCTTTTAACTTTTAAACTATCTAAATTCTTATTTATTTCTCCAATAAATTAAAAAATCTAATGATTAAAAATTAATTTATAACAATTAATTAGTATGAATAAATTCATTAAAAGCAAAAGCTTTTAATGAATTTGTTTACATTGAAACAAATTTAATATTTGTTGTTTTTTTACGAATAAAAGATCTAAGAATATGATTATCTAGTTTAATCAAAGATTGATAAAGGGATAAATTTGAAGGGAGAAGATTAAAACGAATTTCAATATAATCACCAATTTTTGATCCTTTAATATTGTAAGATAAGCTTCTTTTACCTCTATACCTTACGTGTATTTTAGAAGCTCCCCATTCACGAAGAGTCTTTGCATAGTAATAACCTAAGAATCTCAATTGCTTAGGTGAATAATCTGATGAGAAAATTAATAAAGATTCATAACGAGATAAAGAATTTTTCATAAAGTTTAATTATTGAATAATAATAAATATAGTGTGCATAAGTTTTATTTACTACTTAACATTTACGGGCATAGAATCAAATAAGTTTAGTAAGTGATAATCAAATCGTAGTTTAGCTCTATTTGTTAAGCCACCAATTTGAATACTGTCTAACCTTTTAATAATCCATATTCTTGAATAGGATATGTAACTAATAAAAGTACTTAAAATCAAACTTCCGAAACCTAAAGATAAAAATAGTTCACCAGGATCACCACGAACTTGTAATCCTGTACATGTAAGTATATCCAGAATTGTCGTATTGACCGAGCTTACGATTTGTATGTTTTGTCCGATTTCAGCATAAATAGACTCATTTAAATTAAGCGAGGGTAAAATAAAATCACCTCTTAAGGTTTCAAAAAATAGTGTAGAACCACTTTCTGAAAAAGGTAACCAACTTATCCATAGTCGTTTTCCGGCAGTAGATATTGAGGTAACAGGTATTTGATAAATTAAATCATTTAATTTACATTTTAATCCTATTATATCCCAGTCCGTTTGATACCAAATAACTTGTTGTTGATAAAAAGGATGATTTACAGATATTGTAAATGAAGTTGACTCTTTTCCATAGTCATTTAAACTTGAAATATTTGTGTAAAACTGATGAATTAAACCATTTATATGGCTTACCCAAAAGTCATTCACTCTAATAGGGTATATCGGTAAATTATCAATTAAATGGTCAGATGGAAAATTTTGTAAATAAGCAATTTCGCCTTTAGGAACAAATTCTTGCGCAAGTAAACCACCCAACGCTGAGATCAAAGAGGCTAACAATATTAAGATGAGACTTAAATGAACAAAAACCGGACCAAGTCTTCCAATTAATCCTTTGGAAGCGTAAATTGCCTTACTTTTTTGGAAAAGGAAATAATTTTTTGTAGACATTCTAGAAATTACAAAAGGGAACCAATTTGTAGGGAACACTAATGATCCATCAAATTTTTCCGTTTCTAAAAACTTCTTTAAAAAATTTAAACTTCTACAAAAATCAAAAGATGGTAATTGCTGTGTAAAAGTACATGATATTAAGCTCAAACCCAATAGTAAATTTAAACCAAAAAACCAGCCATTATTAAAAACATTTGAAAATCTAAAGAAGGTAGAAATATTACTGAAAGAAAAATCTGCAGTACTTTCTAATACCTGATTAATTGGTTTATCAGTTTGTTCAACAATAGATCCTATTAAGCTGCAAAGTATTAAAATCGCAAGCAAAAAAATCGCTACTTTGATATTTGATAACCATCTTATAATGAAGCGCATAAGATTAAACTATAATTAATTTTCATTAGTAATATTTGAAGCATCAAGTGAACCTAATCTTATTCTACCAGAACGAGCCCAAGCTTGTAATTTTTGAACTGATTCTTGTTGTAATTTTGCTAAAGGTATAGAATTATCAATTTCTTTAACAATATCTTGAGTTTTAAATTCCCGACCTTCTGAAAAAGCTTGGTACATCGCTTCAATTATTAATTGTTTAATTTCAGCTCCTGAGAAAGAAGGGGTTAATTGACTTAATTCATTTATATCGTAAAGTTCCCAACTTTCAGGCCGAAACGTTTTAAGTTGAACTTCAAAAATACTTTTACGTTCATTTTTTGTAGGTAAATCTAAGAAAAAAATTTCATCAAATCTACCTTTTCGAATTAATTCTAATTGAATATTTTCTAATGCGTTTGCTGTTGCAACAACAAATACAAACGCTTTTTTTTCAGCTAACCAGGTCAAAAGAGTACTTAAAACTCTATTTGTGGTTCCACTATCACCTGTTTGTGTCGTGCTCGTAAAACTTTTTTCAATTTCATCAATCCATAGTACACAAGGTGATAAAGATTCTGAAATTTCGATCATTTCTCTAATTCGGCGTTCAGATTCACCAACAACACCTCCAAATAATCGACCAGTGTCTAACCTTAAAAGAGGTAAAAACCAGTCATTAGCTATAGCCTTGGCTGTCATCGATTTTCCAGTCCCTTGAACACCAACTAAAAGTATGCCTCGAGGCACAGGCAACCCATAATTTTTTGCTGATTCAGAAAAGTGTAATCTACGTTTACTAAGCCAAGATTTTAACCCGTCTAAACCACCAATATCATTTAAATGTTCGCCTGGTTGCCAGAATTCAAGTATTTCTGTGCGAGAAATAATTTGTCTTTTCTCTTGCAGTATTAGCTCAACAGTTGAAAAATCTAATTGTCTTTTTGAAGTTATTGACTTTGCAATCAGATATCTAATCTTTTCTAATGATAAACCTCGACACGAATTAACTAATAAATCGAATAATTCAGTTTTCAAATTGATATTCAATGTATTAAATAACCGACTTAATTCTTTCTCAATCTCAACAACATTGGGTAATCCAAATTCAATAAAAACAAATTTATCGACTAATTCATTTGGTACAATTTTTTGATTGCTAACAAAAACAATAGTTTTAGGTTGTTTACGAATAATAGGTAATAAATTTCTTAACTCTCTAGAAATTGAAAGATCAGAGAAAAAATTCTGAAAGTCCTTAAAAAGAATTAAAGAAGGTACTTGACTGAATATATTACGAACTCTGGACAATGCTTCAAAGGGATTACGCTTATAAGCTTCATTTAAAACTTTAGGATTAAAACCATTAACAAAATCCCAGCTATACACCACTCTTTTTAACCTAGATGCCATAAGTTTACGCAAAGCATACTCCACGCGCTCTTCTTCAGCACTTATAATGTAAATTAGTGGTGACTTTGCCTTAATAAACAAAACAATTTCTTCCTCAAAACTCATTTTCAAGATCTTTCCAGATATTCCAACTAACTATGCATCGTTTTTGCTACACGTCTTCTATTTTTTCTACGACGAGCATTTAAAACATTTTGGCCGTTTTTTGTTTTCATTCTTGCACGAAAACCAGATTTACGTATTGCTTTTTTCTTTGTTCCTTCTAATGTACGTTTTGTCATAAGAGTCTTTTTTTTTATTTAAATAATAAAGCCAAATAAATAATTATTTTTGACTTAAAAGTTTTTCTAATTTTAACATAAAATTAAACACCAAGATAGGTTTTATTTAATTCACTAAAATTTATAAGACTAGTTATTATAAGTGATTGAGTGTCTTTTATTAGCTCTGAGAATTCTTGACTGCATAACCGACTATATTCAATTATAGGATCTCTTTGTGCGTAAGCTTGTAATCCTATAGTATCACGACTTAGGGAAATTCTTTCACCGTATTCTGTCCATTTCTGATCCATAACTTCTAAAATCAGTTTTTTAGAAATATCTAAGTAATGACTACTTATAATTTGCTGATAGGAAAGCGTGGCTGTAGCTGATAATAAATTAGCGATATAAATATATTGGTTCGTATTAATATTAAAAACATTAGAGGAAATATTAGTAGAACTATATAATTCCATTTCTTCAGGTAATATCGACGAATTTAAAGTTCTAAATGAAAATAAATTTAATAATAAGTTCAAAGGGTCTGTATATTCTAAAATACATTCACGGAAAATAAAATATAATCTTTGGTGATATTCATATATTTCTTCAAAAGCTGAACTCGATTTTCTATTTTCATACAAAAATTTCTCTACACGATCTTGTAAAGCATCAAATGTTTTACTAACTGCTAAATAATCTGTACCTGAAAAAGAATTCGGATTATCTCGCCCTAAAAATGGTGAAAAAATATTAGGATCATACCTATTAACTAAATCATCTTCTAAACTAATGAAAAATTGTGATTCACCAGGATCACCTTGTCTACCAGAACGCCCTCTTAGTTGATTATCTATTCTTCTAGACTCGTGTCGAGAAGTTCCCAAGATTAATAATCCGCCTAAATTGCAGACAAGTTCTCTTGTTTTACTCCACTCAATTTTAGAATTTTCTAACAATATAACATATAACTCTTTAATACGTTGATCTAATAAAGTTTGTGGTATGTGTGACTCTATATCAACAACATTGTCTAAATAATTTTGAATCAAATTTACATCAAAATCTTTCAAAAGTTGTTGGATATCAAATAAAATACTATTTAAATTTTCGGAATTTGATATTAATGATAAATTTTTAGGTCCATTATTCATTAGTTGATAAATGATTTGTCTTAGCAAATCATTAATAATGTATTTTAAATTGCCCCCTAGAATAATATCAGTTCCTCTACCTGCCATATTTGTAGCAATTGTTACCGAATTTAAAGCACCAGATTGAGCAACGGTTTCTGCCTCACTTTCTGAATTTTCTGGTTTTGCATTTAAAAGTTGACAATCTTCTAAACCTAATGTTCTTAGTGTTTCAGCAATAATTTCTGAATCTTCAATAGTGGTTGTACCAACTAAAACGGGTCGACCAACCGAATAACAGGATGTTATAGTTTCAATTAAAGCTTTAAATTTTGCTTTTTTAGTTTCAAAAATTAAATCTGGAAGATCTTTCCGTTTTATAGGCTTTTTAGTTGGAATTACAACAACATCAAGACCATAAAATTCACGAAATTCTTGTTCTGAAGTTTTCGCAGTACCTGTCATTCCAGAAAGTTTTTTATAAAGAGAAAAAAACTTAGGATATGTTATTGAGTTTAAAGTTTGACTCTCTGGTGTTACATTTACATTTTCTTTACATTCAATAGCTTGATGTAAACCATCTGACCATTTCCTATCTTTAGAAACCCGGCCTGTAAATTTATCTATTATTTGTATCTGATTATTTTGAATAATATAATCTTGATCTTTTTGATAAAACAGTAATGATCTAAGAGCATTTTCAACAAAAGCTAACCAAGGATCTTTAGGATCATAAAGATCATCAGTTTGAAAAATTTCAGCTAAAAAATTATAACCATCTTCAGTCAAACTTGCTTGTTTTGTTCGATATTTTGGAATAAAATGTCTATTGGGAACTAACTGTTTAGCAACCCAGAGTGCTTTAGGATATTTATCAGAAGTTAAAGGTCTTGGACTTGATAAAATAAGTGGTGTTTGAGCTTCATCAATTAAAACTGAATCAACTTCATCGATAAGACAATAATTAAATGATCTTAGTACTCGATTTTTTGGCGAATCTGCCATTAAATCTCTTAAATAATCAAATCCTACTTCTGTGTTTGTTGTATACGTAATATCGCAAGCATAATTGTACTGTCTTTCAAAAGTTTCCATACTTTCTCGTATCAAACCTACTTCGAATCCTAAAGTTTGATAAACAACTTGTAGTAATTCTTTATCCCGTTTTGCTAGATATTCATTAACTGTTACAATATGTACACCTTTACCACTAAGAGCTTGGAATGAGGCAGGAAGAGTCGCAACAAGTGTTTTACCTTCACCAGTTTTCATCTCAGCGATCTTACCTTCGTTTAAAACAAGCCCGCCAAGAATTTGAGTTTCAAAGTGTTTTAAACCCAGTTTACGGGATGCGACTTCTCGCGTTAATGCAAAACTCTCCACAATATTTTGAGATTTTTTTGATTCATCGTAGAAATTTTTTCTTAAAATATCTACTTTGAAACGAATATCTGCGTCAGATAACAAACTATTTTTTGATTCTAAATCTAAAATTTTATCAACGAGATCATAATAAATAGGCGAGATTTTGGGTTGACGGAAAAGAGTCGATATATTGTCAATTTTTAGTAACATTTTTAAATTTTTCTGAGAAAAAGTAAATTTAGATTTAGAAGTACACTATAATAAGTCGAAAAAACCAGTCTAATTAAAACATTAGCTTTTCCATTTAACACTCATTAATATTTTGTAGCGTTAATATTTTTAACTAAATAAGTCTTATTATTTTCTTTTCTATTATGGAGCAACAATACCAATTAACTAATACCGCAAAATTGCAAATATCATCAAAGAATTCACAAGAAGGGTTATTTAACAGTTCTCAATTAATATTGTTATTTAATCTTTATGATAACAGATTCATTCATGAAAAATTTTTAGATCAAATCTTTGGAAATTTAATTGAAAATAAACAAATGATTAGATATGATTTTCAAAGAAAAATTTATTCTTTATACCCAGAAAATTACTATTCTAATTTAAAAATTTTTAGTAAATTAAAGGCTTTAAGTATACTGAGTTTTATATATATTTTATTAAAGTATGTTAGATACAAAAAACTTATATATGAAAATTCTGTCTTTTTAAGAATATATTTAAGAACTATCTCTAGAATTTTCCATTTGAGAATCTCATTAATTTTTCTTCTATTAAGAAAAAATTTACGAAGCTCAGCAGTACAACTTTATAAAACTTATAAAAATGTTAACAAATTAATTAACATTAATGTTATGGTTCTAACTCTAAATTATTTAGATTATAAAGTTATATTAAACAAAAAACTTTCTAATAAGAGTTATACAGCATTTTATAATTCATATACTCAAAACCCTAAGGTTTGATTCTTTTATGCTTTTTTTAAAGCATTTAAAACTGTTGTGTTTCAATAAGTTTAACAAAATAAAAAATAACATATGGAGAATATACAGAATCAATCCAGCAATATAAATGAGGGGAAATACAAAACTTTTCTTAAGGGTCAAGAAATTCTTAAAACAACTATTAACTCTATAGAATTAGACCAAGAAAAATATAAAATAACATCAAGTAGTAGTCTAACAAATATTAAATCCGTTAATAATCTTAAACAACTTAAACATTTATACAGAAAATACAAAACTAGTCTAAATATATCAAAACAGGCCATAAAAAAATTTACTAGTTTTAAATATGAAAAGTTTAATGAAGAAACAAACTTTTCAAGATATGCTAATAAAAACGAGGTTGCACAAAAATTAAAGACTCAATTCTATATTAACAAAATTTTTATAGCCAAATTAAATTTTATTTACTTAATACGAGAAAAAGTAAATAAATTGAGATTTCTAATTGAAAAAATAAAAATAAATTTCTTAGAATTGAAACCATTTATTTCAAGTACGTATTTAAATAAATTTTTAAAAATTGAAAAATATTTATTTTTTTATTTAAATTTACTTAATAAAAATTATAAAAAAATTAGTTTTCTATCCTTTGTACACGGTAATAATAAATTGGTTTGTTGGGTAGCAAACTATTTAAAATTTATAGTTGATAATTTAAACAATTTTTTAGAAAAATCGGTAAAGCTTAAAGACTCTTTTAATAAAGAAAATTTATTGAACTACTTAAATCGATTTGGGTTTATTTTAAAAATATACTTTATACCTTTTATTTTCTTAGCGAATCAATCTTTAGTACCATTTATACAAGAATACGAAGAACTAATTGTAAGTAGTTTTTCAAATAAACTTTTTGAAAAGATTCCTTTTCTTACAACTCTAATTAGAATATTTAACCCTTTAATAAATAGTTACAATAAGATGGTGCAATTTTGGGTTATTATTGCATATTTTCTTATCTTTCCTACAGGGTATAAATCATTAAAATTATCATATAAACTTGGTTATAATGGTAGTATAGCATTTATCTTTTTATTAATAAATTATAGTTTAGGTTTAAGTCAAGAAATTGCAATAACTATTTTTGAATGTATTAAATTAATTAAAGATATACTTTTTAGTAATTACTTAGTAAAACATCTAAATGCAGTAAAATATAAGGAAAGAGAAGAATCAATTAGTATTTTCACAAATCTTGTTCAAAGATACGAATTACAAATAAAACAAGATTACTTTAATTGGTTATTATTTTTAAACCACTTTATTTTATCACCCTTAGCATTTATAAGTCTTGCTGTTTTAGTATATAATTGCGTATATTATATAATTTATAATAAAAATCCTAAGATACCACTTGTAACTAAAGCTGCACTTGCAACAATTAAAAATCCTCAAGAAGAGGAATAATTATCACCTAAAGGAAATAATTTCTTATGAAATATTATTTTATACTTGCAACTAAAGAATTTTTATTCGAAATAGAACCAGTAGAAGAAGTCTTAAGAGAAAGAGCGCATTATTACTCAAGCCGAAATAAACAAGTTGACTTTTGGATTCTTCCTTCACCTGAGTTTTTAAATGCATACGCTAATGAATTAAAGGAACTTACTAAAAATAATTCTAATGAAAATTTAGTAGCTATTGTTTCTACAGATATTGATTTTATTTACTGGTTAAAATTACGTTACCAAAATGTAATTTCAGGAAATTTCAATGCCCCTACTACAAAAGTTTTACAACCTTTAGCTTATAATTAGGTCTATTAAAAGACTAATTTTCATCCATACAAATTAATATGACAAACATTTATAGCATCATAGAAAGTTTTGGGCGACAATTCTGGGTTGAACCAGATAAATTCCAAGACTTTTACAATTTTAAATTATCAAAATCTGGTAAAAGTTCACTAAAATCAAATTCCCGTACTTTTAAAGCAGATTACGCGCACCAACCTGAAAAAGCTAAAATCGTATTATTCGATCGCGTGATGTTTTATAGCGACGAAAATAACGTTTATCTTGGTAAACCTTTATTAAATGATTTTCGTATTGAAGGAAGTTTACTACCGGGTGTACGTAAAAAATCAAAACTTGTCGTCTTTAAAATGCGTGCAAAAAAAGCATATCGAAGAAAAATCGGATATCGCATGTCTTCTAGGCGTGTAAGATTTGATAATGTTTTAAGAATTATGTCTTCAAAAAAGAGACATGATTTGCAAGTCCTTGTAAAAGGTTCGAAAGCATAAGAATAAATTTATAAAATATTTAATAACATTAGGAAATTATGGCACATAAGAAAGGAGCCGGTAGTACAAAAAACGGTAGAGACTCTAATGCAAAACGACTAGGTGTAAAAGTAGTTGGTGGTAAATTTATTCAAACAGGACAAATTATTATCAGACAACGAGGCTACTCTTTCCATGCCGGAGACAATGTCGGCATAGGTAGAGATTACACTTTATTTGCATTAAAAGATGGATACGTTTCTTATACAGGTATTAAAGGTAATAAAAAGAAAGTATCCATTGACGTTCCTAATTGGGAAAATTTAGTAAACTTAATTGGTTACCCTAGTTGGAAAGAATTTCAAAATAGTGTACAAACAGAATAATTAAGTAAAAAATAAATTATGTCTAGTGAGACAAATTTTATTTTGTAGTAACGTTAGGCAATAAAAAATTAAAGATCAGTCCTAGAAATTATAATCCGAAACCTAGGACTGAACTAAAAAAACTATGGTTATCTTTAGTGACAAATGGGTAGTAGACAAAATTTCCTTTAACTCTAGATTGCTTGTAGGTACAGGACGTTTTGAAACGTTAGAAAAAACAAAGCGTAGTATAGAATTGAGTGACCCAAGTCTTGTAACTGTAGCTATACGCCGTCTAGAAACTCAAAAAAATGAAAAGGAAGATGGAAGTCTTTTAAGTACAATAAATTGGAATCGTATTTGGATGCTTCCAAATACCGCAGGATCAAAAACTCCAGATGAAGCAATCCGATTAGGGTTTTTAGGTAGAGAAATTGCAAAATCGTTAGGTCAAGAAAATAATAAATTTTTAAAATTAGAAGTAATTGCTGATGAGAAGTATCTCATGCCTGATCCACTTGGAACTATTAAAGCAGCTGATTATCTAATCAAAAAGGGATTTAAAATTTTTCCTTACATCAATACAGATCCTATATTAGCTTCTCATTTGGAAGAATTAGGTTGTGCAACGTTAATGCCTTTAGGATCCGCAATTGGTTCAAATCAAGGTCTTAAAAATCTTGAAAACATCAAAATAATAATTGAACAAGCGAAAATACCTGTTATTGTTGATGCAGGTATAGGTAAACCAAGTGATGCCAGTAAGGCAATGGAAATTGGTGCAGATGCTGTTCTAATTAATACAGCGATAGCATCAGCTGAAAGGCCTGAATTAATGGCTCAAGCAATGAAATATGCTGTAATAGGTGGTAGATTAGGGTATTTAGCTAATCCACAAACGTCATTGATAAAAAAAGGTATTTTAAGTTCGCCAAAAAAAGGTATTCCTTTTTAGTGTGATATATTCTCTTCTAATAATTTTTATATTATTAGAAGAGAATACATCATACTTTATATTGGCTTAGAAAGGAAAAGTAAGAGCATCAGGATAAAATCTATTGATCTCAATAACAAAACCAGCCGTAAAAGTTAACCAAGCTGTCAGAAGAACTGGTGCAGTTGATAAATACTTTAAAAAGTCTTTCATATGAAGTCTCCATCAATTTAGTAAGCTAAACCAAGACTACGAGTCGTTTCACCACCTAAGTAGACACGTACACTTAGAAAATCCGTTGGGCAAGCTGTTTCACAGCGTTTGCATCCTACACAGTCTTCTGTACGAGGAGCAGAAGCAATCTGTCCTGCTTTACAACCATCCCAAGGTACCATTTCTAATACATCTGTTGGGCAAGCACGTACGCATTGTGTGCAACCAATACACGTGTCATAAATTTTTACTGTATGAGACATATGTTCTCCTTAATACAACAATGATGCCATAATAATATTATTATACAAATTTTTATAACTTATATTGCTTTTCTTGATAATTAAATATATTAATTAATGTTTTACAAAAAAAAGAATAATTTTTTATAGTAATGACAGGTTTGAAATACTTATTGTAGAACCCAGGCATTGAGCTACCTTCCCTAAGGGCTTCCCCTTAAGTATTATTGCCGC